GATATATTTTCAGCTGTAATTTGCGTCGATATAGTTTTAATTATATCCGAATTAGTAAGATGTTGTTCATGCTGTTCGTATACTTCTTTTAAAACACTACTAGGATAAAATTCTATATCAAGATTTTTATAGCTTTTTATCATATAATTAAGTATATCTGGTCTTTTGTTATACCAAAATTCTTTTACATCTTCGGGAATAGGGTATTTATACCATAATATCGGTAGATGACGAAAGACTATTATATCTTTTAGTTCTCCATTAATCATCGTTTTTGCAGGCCTTCCTTCACTTGGAAGAAAAGGCATAGTAAAGACAAGATGATTTAAACTATCTCCAACATAACCTACAAAAGTCATAAAAATTCCTGGTAGAGTATCAACACCAAGAATTGATGGAACAAATCCACCCAAAAATTCTTCTATCCAATCAGTTACACCAATAAAATAAACCCATGGTCGAGTATATGGATTAACTGTCAGAAACCAATAGGTCATTAATCGAGTCTCTAACAATTTATAATATAAAAATATTAGAAGAAATAGTACATCACGAGCCATTTCTAAAAGACCGATATCTAAACAAAGATTAAAACGAATTTGAATAAATTCTGATAACCAATCAGGTAAAAAAAATAGATTTCTGAAATTTAGAATGTAAAAATTATAATAACCGTCGTCTGAGTTTTCAAAAATTACTCTATCGACTGGTTGTAGTTCTGGCCATTTACCAAACAAAGCCTGCCCTAAATTTTCTGGGTCAATTCTTGGCGGGAAACCGCTTGTTTCACGTGTCTTAAGTGAATTAAAAAGTCTCCATTTAGCATGAGTTCCTGGTTGTATAGCTGGCATTCCAGGATTTTCTGGATAACCAAAAAATTTTGCTAAGATTATTGTATATTTTTCAACGGAAATATATATTTGAATTCTTAACTCATTTAAAATATCTCTAACAGCCATTTTTCTATATTAAATATAAATTAACTAGTATATTAATCAATAATGTTTAGGGTTTAAAACTTCAAATAAATTACTGTTATTTATTGTATTCGATAGCCCCGTCGGGATAGTAGGATTTGAACCTACGACACCCTACTCCCAAAGCAGGTACTCTACCAAACTGAGCTATATCCCGAATAAATAGAGCTACCTAACAGTAAATTTGAAATCTTTCAACACTCAAAATTTTCGCAGTTTTTCAATCTTAACTTTTTGATAAGGCATGATTTTTTTTTAAAATTATAGTATTTACCTCTAAAAAGCTCTAAATTGACAAACCTACTATAACATTATTATCCAAAAATAAGCAAGTATTTTTGAATTTTATAAAATTTAAAGTAATTAATTAATTGACTGAGGTATAAATTAACCATTTTTAATTAGAGAATTAAAGTTTATATAAATAATCTAAAATCTTTAAGTAATGCTGATTAGTTACTAGAACATATCAAAATCTAAAAATTTTTATATTTATGACATAATGAAGTGAATTAATTTTATAACTTGATAAATACTACTTTGATTAATTGTATAAATTGGAATATTTTTTTGTTGTGCTAATTTTTTTAATTTAAAATTTTGTCTAAGTTGTTTTTTTAATCCAATAATTAGACTTGCTTTTTTAATTTCTTTTGTTAGTATAATTTTGAATCTCATTTTTACTAAAATTTCTTTCAGTAAATTATTTGATAATGAATATGGGTAAATTATTAATTTTTTGGCTTTTAAATTATGAAACTTAATTTCATCCGATTTATTTATAGCTAGCCAGCTATTTTTAGTTAAAGGAACAATATTTTTTAATGTATTTGAATTTTTAAATAAAGAATGTGTTTGAAACTTTTGATATTTAATATCTATCTTCTGATTCTTTGAAACTTGACGCACTTGGCCAATTGCAATATTTCCTCGCAATAATAAATCAACTGAATTTTTTACATCTTCATGAATAGTCCATGAGCATTGCTCATTAATTTCAATAGCAATTTGAAATGCAGGATAGGCTTTTCGTTCTAAAATACTTTTTTGTGTTTTTCGACGTTTAGCTTCATCATCACTTAAGGTTACGTGTTGAATACCGCCAATTAAATCTGCTAGTGAAGGATTTTTGATTAAATTTTCGAGACAATTTCCATGAGTTGTACCGACAAGTTGTACGCCTTTTTCAGCAATCGTTCGAGCTGCAAGAGCTTCTAATTCTGTTCCAATTTCATCAATAATAATAACTTGAGGCATATGATTCTCAACTGCTTCAATCATTATCTGATGCTGTAATTCAGGTTTTGCTACTTGCATTCGACGAGCTCGTCCAATGCCAGAATGTGGAACATTACTATCACCCGCGATTTCATTCGACGTATCAATAATAATGACTCGTTTTTCCATTTCCTCAGATAAGACACGAGCAATTTCGCGAATAATAGTCGTTTTGCCGATACCCGGCTTTCCTAATATTAAAATAGATTGTTCAAATTCAAGTAAATCACGAACTATAGAAATTGTCCCAAAAACAGCCCGACCAACTCGACAAGTTAAGCCATTTATCAAAAATTGACGGTTTCGAATACAACTGATTCTATGAAGAGTTCTTTCAATTCCTGCCCGATTTTCATTACTAAATTTACTAATTCGTTTTATTGTATACTCAATATCTTGCCAAGATATAATTTTCTGAGATAAATATTCTGGTCCGGTAGGAAAACGAGCTTCGGGACGTCTTCCTAAATCCATTACAATTTCAATAAGTTTTTCTTTTTTTAAATGATTACTTAAATGTTCTTGGATAAAAAAAGGTAAATTATCAAGTAATTTATCTAAATCCTCATCTCTTGTCATAAAATAATAGTTCGACTGAATTTTCTATATTTTTAATTATAATTTTTAGGAGTCAATTAAAAATTAGCTAAACATAAGTGAGTAAATACCTAGAATAAATCTTTTAAATTATTAAGAAATAATAAAATAACAGAAACATTTAAGAATTAAAAAAAAAGTAAAAAAAATATTAAATTGCGTTTATCAATAACTTTTTAAAAGTTGATGTATCTAATACAGAAATCTGTGCTAACATCTTACGATTTAATTCAATATTTACGCTCTTGAACTTATGTATCAAACGACTATATGATATATCATTTAACCTTGAAACAGTATTTATACGGCTAATCCAAAGTCTTCTAAACATTCGTTTTTTTTGTTTCCGCCCAATATATGAATAGCACAGAGCTTTCATAACTTGTTGATTAGCTACTCTAAAAAGGCGAGAATGTGTACCTCTGTACCCTTTCGCAAACTGAAGAATTTTTTTACGACGCTTACGAGCTACATTCCCTCGTTTAATTCTAACCATTTTATATTTTTAGTAAGGTAACATTAATTTAATAGATTTACTATCAGAAGCATTTACACAAATTGTCTGAGACAATTTTCGCTTTTGAGTATTTGATTTTTTCATTAAAAGATGGCCCTTGTAGGCATGACGACGTAAAAAATTACCCGCACCGGTTATCTTATAACGTTTATTTGCTGATTTTCGAGTTTTTAATTTTGGCATAAAATTTTAAATTTTTTTAGAAGAATATAAATCTTTAAAATAAAGTTTTGACTTTAATGGGTGTGAATATAAAATTTGATCATCGTACTTCCAATCAACAGGACATGCTTGACCAGGATTTTCTTTTAAGTACTGGATTGATTGCAAAATACGAAGTAATTCATTGATACTTCTACCACATAATAAATTATTAACAGTATAGTATTGAATAATACCCTCTTTGTCAATAATAAATAATCCAGGAAACGCTAACCCATCATCGGTTAATAAATTATAATTATTTGTAATTTTCTGACTTAAATCAGAAATTAAAGGGTAATTTAAATTCTCTAGCCCACCTTCCTCTCTACAAGACAATAAATAACGTAGATGAGAAAAAGGGCTATCCACTGAAATTGCTAATATTTGTGTTGATAATTTTTTAAATTCTGAAATTCGATCACTTAATGCAATTAATTCTGTAGGTGATACAGGTGTAAAATTAGCAGGATAAAAAAGAAGAATGACATATTTTTTACCACGATAATCTGATAATCGAATTTTACCTAATCTTTTTTTATAAACACCAATAGTTAAAAAATTTGGAGCTATTTTTCCAATTTGAGGAAAATCTATCATAGTTATATGACTTATTAAAAATTTTAATTAAAAAATAATATCAAAAAAAGAAGCTTAGAGCAATTTTAATAATTATTGCTCTATTTTTTTCTAAAAATGTAATAATTACTTAGCCTTTGATTTAGGTGACGTTTCAACTTCAATTAATTCATCAAGTGCGAAGTTATTTGTATTCGTTCCACTATAATTAACATTTTCAAATCGAACTACAACAGGATAACGAATTCCACTTTGATCAACTGTTGCAACTGTTCCTACTTGATTAAACCAATAAGATTCTTTTCTAAGAATTCGAACGCTTGAACCACGATTTATCATACGTTTTTTAATTTTTTAAATATTATGTTAAGATATATTGTGAATTGTATTATTTTTAGTATATATATTAGAATATTATTTTAACAATAAATATTTAATTTATTGTTGTTTTTAAGAATAAAATTATGTTATAATATTTAGTAAGAACAAATTTATATAAAAATTAATAAAAAATAAGAAGATGATTGCTAACTTATTTCCTCTTACAATTATTAGTCTGTTTCTTATTATTGCTATTGATTTAACTATAGCAAATTTACAATATCAACAGTCTTGGAATACAAAAGAACGTATGTGGGATCAAATACAAGAAGATCCAAAAAGTGAGATGCAATATTATGAATATAAAGGTGAAAAACTAGAAATAAATCCATTAGTAACCGCTGACAATATTGATTCATTTAACTTAAGTATCAGTTATGGACATTTTCTTAAATACATAAAAGTAGGGATAATTAAAAAAGTAGATTTATATGATCATGGTCGGTTTGCCATTTGCCAAATGGAGACACCTCAGTATGGTACCGGAGATCGTTTACATACGGTTCGTGTTCAACTTCCACCAGGATCCCCTCAAGTAGTTCAAACATTAAAACAATACGATATTGATTTTACTGCTCATTCGATTAAACAAAATAATAATAATCTTTTTTATGTAATCGCTGCCAATTTACTTGTACCTGTAATTTTAATACTAGGTTTAATATTTCTTTTTCAAAATTCTGAAAACTTTTCTGATGGTTCAAATCCATCTCCAATGGATGTGGGTAAATCCCCAGCGCGATTCGAACGTCGTCCAGATACTGGTGTCACTTTTGATGATGTTGCCGGAATTGATGAAGCAAAAGCTGAATTTGAAGAAATTGTTTCGTTTTTAAAAGAACCAGAAAAATATAAAGCAGTTGGAGCACGAATTCCGAAAGGTATTTTATTATCAGGACCTCCAGGTACTGGAAAAACCATGCTAGCAAAAGCAATTGCAAATGAAGCTGATGTTCCATTTTTTAGTGTAGCTGCATCAGAATTTGTGGAAATGTTTATTGGTATTGGGGCCGCAAGAGTACGTGATTTATTTAAAAAAGCTGCTGAAAATGCTCCATGTATTGTTTTTATTGATGAAATTGATGCTGTTGGTAGAGAACGTGGGGCTGGTATTGGTGGTGGAAATGATGAACGGGAACAAACTTTGAATCAATTATTAACAGAAATGGATGGTTTTAGAGAAAACAAAGGTGTAATTGTAGTTGGAGCAACAAATCGAATTGATATATTAGATGGAGCGTTATTAAGACCAGGTCGTTTTGATCGACGAATTGTAGTTGGATTACCAGATTCTCGTGGTCGAGCAAATATTTTAAAAGTTCATGCTAGAAATAAACCGTTAGGTGATGATGTTTCTTTAACAGGTTTAGCTGGTAATACTCCTGGATTTTCAGGAGCGGACTTAGCTGGTTTATTAAATGAGGCAGCAATTTTATCTACACGTTATGGAAAAGATACTATTACATTAAATGAAATTAATGAAGCTACTGATCGAATTGGTGGTGGAATTTCCAAAAAACCTGTAGAAAAAATGAAAAATAAAAACCTAATTGCTTATCGTGAGGTAGGACATGCAGTTGCAGGTTCAGTTCTAAAATCACATGATGAAGTAGAACGAATAACAATAAAACCACGTGGAAAAAGCAAAGGTGTAACATGGTTTGCGATTGAAGAAGATGATAATGCTTTACCTTCAAGAACAGAATTTTTAGCACGTATTATATCAACTCTTGCGGGGCGTGCAAGTGAACGAATTGTTTTTGGAGAAGCAGAAATAACAACAGCTGTTGGTAGAGATTTACAAGAAGCGACAAACTTAGCCCGACAAATGGTTACTCGGTTTGGTATGTCTAAAATCGGACCAATGGCATTTGAAGATGAAAATAGTGGACAAGTTTTTTTAGGTGGAAATATGTCTTCTGGATCAGATTATGCTGAAAATCTTGCTGATCGAATTGATAATGAAGTTCGTCAAATTATTTATTACTGCGATCAGAAAGCACTTGAAATTGTTTTAGATAATCGAATAATTATTGATAAAATTGCTAGAAAATTAGCACGTCTTGATAATATGGATGGAAACACATTCCGCAAACTTCTTCGTAAATATACAAGATTACCAAATAAATATATTCCTTATACTTCAATGTTTAATTAAATTATTTAAAAGAATAATAGATAATTTGTTGAAATATCTTGCGATTTAAGTATTAAAAATATAGAATAAATAGAAAATATAAGAAATAAAAATATATAATAATTGATTATATTTTCTATTTCAAACTAATTTTAAAAATATTTAAAAGTTAGATTATTTTATGGCAAAAAAAAGTATGATTGAACGCGAGAAAAAGCGTATCAAATTAAATAATAAATATTCAGCGCGACGAACTAACTTATTAGAAGAGTATGAAAATACCAATGATTTTGATTTAAAATTAGATGTTCATTCGAAAATTCAAAAATTACCGCGAAATAGTTCAAAAATTCGAATACGAAATAGATGTTGGAAAACTGGGCGTCCTCGTGGGGTCTATCGAGATTTTGGATTATCACGTCACGTTTTGCGTGAAATGGCTCATAACTGTTTTGTTACCAGGTGTAACAAAATCAAGTTGGTAACTAAAAATTTTAATAACTATTTTTTAAATTTTTGTTAAAGAGATTTTACAACCGGTAAATAAATCAATATAATTAAAAAAATATTTTTTTCTACAATGTACGACATTCCTTAGAATCAAAAAAAGTTTATAAACATATACTAAACCTTAGGAGTAAATTATGATTCTCGATTCTCAAGTTTACACAAGTTTAATGGTTGCATTATTAGCAAGTGTTTTAGCAATTCGATTAGGTACAACACTTTATCAATAATTTTATTTATTTCAGAATACTGATTAAAAATAATTTTTGTTTAATTAGTATTCTGAAATAAATAAAAATTAATACTTTAATTAAAATTTATTTACATTCAATTTTTATAAGAATTATGGTAGCACAAAATTTAAAAAAATTTAATACACCAGTTTTTCCTTTTACAGCAATTGTAGGGCAAGATGAAATGAAATTAGCATTATTATTAAATGTAATAGACCCTAAAATTGGTGGTGTTATGATTATGGGAGATCGGGGAACAGGAAAATCAACAACAATTCGTGCAATTGCAGATGTACTTCCAGAAATCGAAGTTGTAAAAGATGATCCTTTTAATTCACATAAATCAGATTTAGATTTAATGGGAAATGAAGTAAAACTTGCAATTCAAAACAATGAATCTTTAGATACAGAATTAATTAAAATTCCAATGGTCGATCTTCCATTAGGAGCTACTGAAGATCGTGTTTGTGGAACTATTGATATTGAAAAAGCTTTAACAGAAGGAATAAAGGCGTTTGAACCTGGATTATTAGCAAAAGCAAATAGAGGATTACTTTATGTTGACGAAGTAAATTTGTTAGATGATCATTTAGTCGATATTTTATTAGATTCTGCTGCATCAGGATGGAATACTGTTGAACGTGAAGGAATTTCGATTCGTCACCCAGCTCGGTTCGTTTTAATTGGGTCCGGAAATCCGGAAGAAGGTGAATTAAGACCTCAACTATTAGATAGATTTGGAATGCATGCCGAAATTCGTACAGTGAAAGATCCAGAATTACGTGTAAAAGTTGTAGAAGAACGTACATCATTTGATCAAACTCCAATGAATTGGATTAAAAAATACGAAGAGCAGCAACAGAAGTTACGCGAACAAATTGTTAATGCTCAAGAAAGATTAGCAAATGTTGAATTAGAGTATGATTTACGAATAAAAATTTCTGAGGTATGTAGTCGTTTAGATGTTGATGGATTACGAGGGGATATTGTAACAAATCGAGCTGCTAAGGCGCATGCTGCGCTTATGGGATTAGATAAAGTAACAGTTTCAAATATTAAAGAAATTATTACATTATGTTTACGCCATCGATTACGAAAAGATCCATTAGAAACAATCGATTCCGGTAATAAAGTTTCTAAAGTTTTTAATGAAGTGTTTGAATTAGACTAACTAATTTTAGAAGTTAAAATTCTTTAAAGCTGAACAAGCAATTTTATCCGATTAAAAAAAGATTCTGAGACAGGGGTTGAGATAAAGAATATAATATATATATTTTTATTTGAAATTCGTTTAATTAATGATCTATAAGTGTAACATTTGAAAAATCAATTCTATAGAAAAAGAATAAATTATATCTTTATATTATTCAGAATATAGGATGGTTAAAGTTAATTATTACTTCATTTATAAGTATAGCTGGCGAAGGGATTTGAACCCCCAACCTACGGATTACAAATCCGTTGCTCTACCGTTGAGCTACGCCAGCAAATAGTATACTTTAATTTTATTATCTATATTATTAAAATACAAGAATTCAGAATTATAATTATAAATGGCACCTAAATTTGAATAATTTAAGACGTTAAATATCGGTCCCCTCTTTTTAAAAAAGAGGACCGATATTTGACATCATAGTTTTATAGCTTTCTGTACTTAATTATACTTAAATATAAAGACTTTACGCTTGTACTAAAACGAATTTTTTCTTATTTTGAAAAAATATGATTGTGACCCCCCTTAACATTTAATTTTTGAATAATATTTTTGAAATAAATGTTGGTTGTTATTTAATTTATTCTAGATTTTCCTTTTTCTATAGAATTGGTTAATGAGCTTAAAATTAATTTTATCGAACGAACTGCATCATCATTACCTGGAATTGGAATATCAACTAAATCAGGATCGCAATTTGTATCTAAAATTGAAATAATGGGAATTCCTAATTTCCGACATTCGCGAATTGCAGTCATTTCACGCTTTTGATCAACAATAATTGCAATATCTGGTAATTGGTTCATATTTTTAACACCGTTTAAATATTTCCGCAACTTTTCTAACTCTTTACGTCGTAAAGAAGCTTCTTTTTTTGACAACAAATTAAAAACTTCCTCCTCCTCTTCTTGTTCTAATGCTTTTAGACGTGCAATACGATCTTTTAATGTTGTCCAGTTAGTTAACATACCGCCTAACCATCGATGATTAACATAAAATGAATTACAGCGCTTAGCTTCTTGAGCTATTAAATTACTCGCTTGTCGTTTTGTGCCAATAAATAAAAAAGTTTTTTTTTGTTCAGCTTGTGACTGGACATATGTATTAGCTTCTTTTAATAATTGGGCAGATTGAACTAAATCTAAGATATGAATATTATTTCGTTCGGTATAAATGTATGGAAACATTTTCGGATTCCAACGGTAAGCTTTATGTCCAAAATGGACACCAGCTTCTAATAATTGGGCCAAACTTATATCAGCCATATAAAAAATCTAACTCCTTGAATTAAAACAAATATTTATATCTTTAAGACTAACAGATTTTAAAGAGAAGCGTCTAGCTTTTTAAACTAAAATTTTTTAAATCATAAAATTTTGTAATTACTTTATTATTTCCAGCTGAAGGAGATTTAAAACTAGTACTATAATTACGATAACCTGTACCAGATGGAATCAAATGACCAATAATAATATTTTCTTTTAAACCTCTTAGCCAATCTAATCTACCTTCTATTGCAGCTTTTGTTAGTACTCGAGTAGTTTCCTGAAAACTAGCCGCAGAAATAAAACTTGGATTATTTAAAGCAGATTTAGTAATTCCTAATAACAATGGTATATAACAGGCCCCACGTTTTTTGTGAGTTGTAACAATGTCATTAATATACTTTATATGATATAAATCTATAACTTCTTGAGGTAATAAAGGGGTATGACCTTCATTAGTTACAAATACTTTTGTTGTCATTTGTTTTATAATTACTTCTAAATGTTTATTAGCTATTGAAACACCTTGTGATTTATAAACAGACTGAACAGAATCTAAAATTAATACCTGTACCTTTTTGAAAGTTCGATAACTTGCTTCATAAATATCTATTAATCGACAAGACTCAAAAATATTGTTTTTGTAGCAGAATAAAGTCTTAATCAATCCATAATAATTAAAATATACTTTCAAAAAATTATGGGGATTTATTTTTTCATTTTCTTTGATAGCTGTTCCAATTTTTCTAAATTCAAAATTAGAATCTATACTAGATTTTTGAACCAGTAGACTTTTTTTTTGATGAGTTGGAATCCGCCGTGTTCTTGATTTTTTTTTTCGAGCTTCTAATAATTCTTCAATTCTCGGTAAACCTTGAACAATATCTCCCGTTATTTCTTTTTCAAAATTCAATAATCCAATCGTTTTATTATTTTCGACAAATTCACCATTCTTACAATAAACATAATTAGTTTCTTGTTCAAAATAATCGTCAGTAATAGAATGAATATCTAATAATTTATTTACACCGTAAGTTTTATAAATTTCTTCTAATTTTATATCTTGTTTAAGTTTCACAAGAGTTAAGTTAGAATTTGAATTATTCAAATTTTTAAATTGATTTGAAATTAACTCTGAATTTTGTAGTAATAACGTTCTTTTTTTTCTTTTTTTTTGTAATTTTATGAAATCAGTTTCTTCCTTTGTTTTCGAAGTCTTTTTAACTAATGTATAAAAAGCATTTCTTTGCTGAACATTGGGATCAATTATTATATTACTATTAGGTTTTGGAATTGAAAATTGTTTAAAAAATGGAAGGATTACTGAACTATAAAGTTTTCCATTCTTTTTTAAGAACATTTTTGAACGTTCTAGTACAATTTTCTTTTTTGCCTTTTTTGTTTTCTGAAATGCTTTTTTAATTGTTATATCATAATAATTTAAAGATATCGATCGAAAAGTCTTTAATCTATTAGAAAAAGGTAAATCAGTCAGACGTAAAAATTTGTATCGTAAATCATGATTTTTAGTAGAGTCTTCATTTTTACAATTTGGGAAAAAATATGGACGTCCTTTTTGAATAGTTATTAATTCAGTATTATCAATTATAATTTTACCAATCTGATTAACGTTTATTTTATTAATGACTAAATCATTAATTGTTTTATTTTTTATATTCTTTTTTTGAATTGTTAAACAATCATTGTTAGAAATTAAAAAAATTTGTTTAGTGTTTGTACATTTATACTTAAATTTAACTATTTCTAAAAAATTTGCTGTTAACGCTTCTAAATATCCTAATGTTGTATAAGAATCTACGAATTGATTTTTTTCTATAAGTAAACAAGAATTTATACTTGCATATTTTAAATGTGGAGGAATATAATTATTTAAACATAATTTTTCAGTAATTCGAAAATCGACACGATTCTTTTTTAAATTATTTATAAATTCAATAATAACATTTGTGTTAAACGATTTCTTTGATTCTAAGCTTAATAAATTTGATATTAAGTTTAAATGGTTTGCAGTTTTAAATTTTTGAGTTGATGGATATAAATATTTTATTTTATTTTTTAATTTAAAGAGATATTTAAAGTGATTATTTATTCCAAAAATTTTATTTATTGATTTCGAAAGTGGAATTTCATAAATATTTAAGGGTCGAATTAATAATTGTTGACCAAATTTGTCATTTATATGTTCACAAACAGAAGGGTAAAGAATTTTAATATTATTTAAAATAATTTCACCCGAATAAAAAACTTTTCCAGCTAAATTTTCAAAATTTTTACCTTTGTAAAGAAAACCTGACTTAATTGAAATTTTTTGAGTAATATTATTTTTATTAATAATTTTTACAATTCCAGCTGTTTTTGAAAAAATTCCTGGAATAATCTCAAAATTTTCTGAAATAAAATTACCATGTTCCACTAATAATGTATGTGAATCACAGTTTAAGCTATGTGTTTCTTCGGATAACCAAATGATACTACGATGAATAATTCGTTTTTTTCGAGGTAGATTCTGTTGCAAAATTTTTGAAAAATAATTCAATTTTGTATAAATAAAAGGTTTAAAAAAATACAAATGTTCGATAGGTATTTTTTCTGTTATAGCTAAATTTAAACTATTTGGATTAGGATCATTTTCAAAATTTTTATAGAAAGAAATTTTATGAATTAAGGAAGAAACAATGGGTTTAAATTGACAATTATAATAAGCTGTACCTCCTGTTAAAGTAAAAAAATCATTTGTAAGTAAGGTTCCAAAATTCTTATTTGTTTTTGTTTGGAAATAAATTTTAGAATTTTTTAATTTAAACGGTACAAGATATTTTAAATTTCTAAAATTAAAAACATAAGAAGGAGATTTTAGACGTGATGATAATTTTTGAACACTTGAATTTAATAAAAAATAACTATTATTAGTAATTTGAATAATACGTTGAAATAAATCACTTTTCTTATTTACAAAATTAACAAATCCAGAATATTGATTTATTAATTTTGTTCTATAAATATAACTATTTTTATTCAACTTATAATCAGTATTAAAATTCAGAAAAGAATTAATGGGAGCTTTATAAACTTGACCTGATAAAATCCATAGAAGTTTATTGCTATTGATTAAATTAACCTTGTTTTTTAAGGCTGGCATAAAAATCTCGCCAGAATTTTTTGTTATTATTGGTTTTATTTCTGTTCGTATTTGTTTATCAGCATTTGTTAATTCTCCAATAATCTCGTTTTTTTTTACATACTGATTATTTTTACTAAATAAGATAGTATTACGTAATAATTCAATATGGGCACAATCTTGATTTTTTTTTTCTGGAATGATTATTAATGATCCCGAATTTTTCGTAATAAGTACATCTTCACCCCGGTTTGTTCGTAATATTAGAGTTTTTAAAATTTCAGAAAATTTAATAATACCATTTATAGGGCTAATTATCTGTTGGTTCGCTTCAGAGGTAAAAATACCGCCAGTGTGAAACGTTCTCATTGTTAATTGAGTTCCAGGCTCTCCAATCGATTGTCCAGCTATAATACCGATAGCTTCTCCTATATTAACTGAATTTTCATTCGCTAAATCCCAACCATAACATTTTTGACAAATAGATCGATATAAACTGCAAGTTAAAGGTGAACGTATATAAAAATTTTTAACGTTTTTATTGAGAATGATTCGAATTAAATTAGGACTTATTTCAGTATTTATCTGAGCAATTAATTCATTTGTTTTATTATCGTAAATAGGTTTATTAATTAAACATCCGATAATTTGATCAGAAAAAGACTTAATATCTCGCATTTTGTTTTTAATATTAGAAATTAAAAATGAATGCATTGTTAAACAATCTCTTTCTCGTATTAGAATATCTTGAGCTACATCAATTAAACGTCGTGTTAAGTATCCTGAATTAGCTGTTTTTAAGGCTGTGTCAACAATTCCTTTTCGCGCACCATATCCAGACATTAAATAATCTGTAACGGTTAGTCCTTCTCTAAAATTTTTTTTAATTGGCAAGTTCATAATTTCACCACTAGGATCTGACATAAGGCCTCGCATACCAACAAGTTGACGAACTTGTGATAAATTTCCTCGTGCACCTGAAAAAGCCATTATATAAACAGAATTTAATGGATCATAATTTTTAAAATAAGACACAACTTCATTTTTTAATCCATCACTAGTTATATTCCAAGTATCAATTATTTTTTGAAATCTTTCAACATCAGTAATTTTACCTTTTAGCCAAACTTTTTGCGCATTCAAGATTTCTTGATTCGATTTTTGTAGCATTAAAGCCTTCATAAACGGAACCTTTAAATCTTCAATACTAATTGAAATTCCAGCTTGGGTAGCATATTTGAAACCTAAATATTTTAATTCATCGGCTAACGAACTAGCTTCGATTGAATTATATTTTGTAAAACTCCACGCTAATAATTGTTTTAGTTGTTTTTTACTTATTAAAGTATTTTGATAAGTATAATTATCCATGAAAATTTTCTTTTATTAATTTATTTAAGTTACTTATTCTAAAAGATTTAAAGTTTTTTGTATTGTATAATTAAAAATGACTCGACCAGTCGTTGTTTGTAAATATTGTACAATTATCTTTCCATTTAAATCTTTTCGAATTTGTCTGTCTTCATAATATTCAATATAACTATTATCCTTTAATATAGTTTTTCGAATTAAGTTTGATGGCTTCTCTAATTCACTTGTATATCTAACCCAAACAGAACTATGGATTTCAATTTTATCTTGGTTATATGCTAAAATAACATCTTCGATATTTGAAAAATAATGATTAGAACCAAGTAATCCTTTAATATTATGTACAGTTAAATAATAACAACCTAATACCATATCTTGACTAGGCGTAATAATTGGTTCGCCATTTGCTGGAGATAAAAAATTATATGGAGCTAACATTAACATATAACATTCTGCTTGAGCTTCTAATGATAATGGTATATGTACGGCCATCTGATCGCCATCAAAATCTGCATTAAATGCAGAGCAAACTAAAGGATGTAATTTAATTGCTCGTCCTTGTACTATAATAGGTTCAAAAGCTTGAATACCTAAACGGTGTAATGTTGGAGCACGATTTAAAAAAATAGGATGATTAGTTAAAACTTTTTCTAAAACTGGATCAATAATAGGTTCATTTTGCTGAATTAAATTTTTTGCAACTTTCATGTTACTTGCCAAACCATCATTAATTAATTCACGAATTATAAAAGGTTGGAATAATTCTATTGCCATCTCATAAGGTAAACCACATTGATTCAGTTTTAAAGTTGGTCCAACGACAATAACCGAACGGCCTGAATAATCCACACGTTTTCCTAAAAGATTTTGACGAAAACGTCCATGTTTGCCTTTAATAATATCGGAAAGCGACTTTAATGGTCGATTATTTGCACTTAATGCAATTTTTCCTCGTTTTCCATTATCAATTAAGGTATCAACAGCTTCTTGTAACATTCGTTTTTCATTTCGAATAATTAATTGTGGAGCATCAATTTCTAATAATCGGAGTAATCGATTATTTCTTGTAATTATTCGACGATATAATTCATTTAAATCTGAAGTTGCAAATCTTCCACCTTCTAATTGAATCATAGGACGTAAAGCTGGTGGAATTACTGGTAAAATTATTAAAATCATCCAAGCAGGATTTGAACCGGTTGCTACTAAATTTTCTAAAATTCGAATACGCTTAATAGCTAAATCACGTAATTTATAAATACGTCTAACTTCCCATTTTTTTGCCCAATGGTAATAAGGCTCATCTTTATTGGGCTTTCTCTTTGGTTTTTCTCTTCTTGTGAAATGAGAATAATATATCAATGAATCCTTAGATAAAATATTTGTACAAACAGTAATTAAACTCCGTGTTTTAAATATTTCAGTACTAAGATTAAGTCTTGCTAATTCTCTTTTAATTAAAACTGTCCCAATTAAATAACTTGGCGTTGCCTGTAATAAATATTTGGGTGTATTACGACGATGATATTGAGGTTTTGGTTTAGGATAAGGCTTTAATGGATAACCTGTTAAACCAATTTTTCGATTTCGACGATATTGTTGCAGATCCCAATGAAGACCGTAGAATGATATTTCATCTTCAGCCATAAAATAGGCTAAAGAAGCTAACTTTATTCGTTTAACTCGACCATCCCATAAATTAATATAGTTTGATTTTTTTTCATCTTTAGGTTGCATTAAAATCAAAAGATGTTGTTCAGAGATAGTATGCTTGACAGGATAAAGAAGAGTTAAAAATTCAGGAATAAATTCAATAATAAAAGGATCAAATCTATTTTCACACTGTTCAACTTCAAGCAATAAGGCCATATAATTAGGGCGACTGTTTATGTACCAAACATGTGCAACAGGATAAATTAAATTGATATGTCCCATTCTGTGCCGACGAATTCGAGATTCTGTTAATTCAACACCACATCTTTCACAAATTAATCCTTCATATCGAACTCGTTTATATTTTCCACAAGCACATTCTAAGCTTTTACTAGGTCCAAAAATTCGTTCACAAAATAGTCCATCCATTTCAGGTTTAAAAGTTCGATAATTAATTGTTTCAGATTTTTGAACTTCACCAATAAATTGACCATTCGGTAATTTACGTTGAGACCATTGTAATATTCGAATTGGAGACGCTAACTTTATTTTTATATAATCAAATTCTTTTTCAGATCGTACCATTTTTTGTTGAAAGTATTAAAAAGAGATAATATTCATATTTGTTGTTGGAAAAAAAGTTTTAGATAAAGGATCATATTTTTCAGTTATATTAACTTCTGTTTCATAATTTTGAGTTGAACTAAGTTCTTCAATCCGATAAGTACTCATATCCAATCCTATTGAACGCAATTCATGTAATAAAACTTTAAAAGATTCTGGAATACCAGATGTAGGTATTGGTTGACCTTTTACAATTGCATTTAATGTTTCATTTCGTCCTTGCATATCATCTGATTTAACTGTTAAAAGTTCTTTTAATGTAAAAGCAGCGCCAAATCCTTCTAAAGCCCATACTTCCATTTCTCCAAACCGTTGTCCACCATGTTGAGCTTTTCCACCTAATGGTTGTTGCGTGACAAGAGAATATGGTCCAGTAGCACGTGAATGCATTTTATAATCAACTAAATGAATTAATTTTAACATATATGCATTTCCAACAGTAATTGGATTTTCAAATTCTTTTCCCGTTCGCCCATCAATAAGGACCATTTTTCCTGGTGCATATGGATTAAATAACCACGCTTCATTATTTTCAATAGAAGCTTGCCGTAGTTTTTTATTAATTAATATTCGTGAAACTTCTTGTCCATACATTTCATCAAATGGTAGAATTTTGAAACGACGATTTAATCGATGCCCTGCCAATCCTAAAAGACATTCATATAATTGTCCAACATTCATTCGAGATGGTACTCCTAAAGGATTTAAAATAATATCAATAGGTGTTCCGTCTGGTAAAAATGGCATATCTTGTCTAGGTAAAATACGTGAAATAATTCCTTTATTACCATGACGTCCTGCAATTTTATCTCCCACTTGAATTTTTCGAATTTTGGCTATGACAATATAAATTTTTTCAAATTCATAGGCTAATTTAGTTTTTCGATTGATTGTTAATGTTTCAAGAACTCGACCATATTCACCATGTGGCATACGAAAAGATGTATCTTTTATTCCTTTTGCCTTTGCCCCAAAAATAGCTCTTAGTAATTTCGCTTCAGGTAACTGTTCAGAATCATCTTTAGCAATTATTTTTCCAACCAAAATATCACCTGGTTTTACAAAGGTGCCTACAATTACAATTCCATCATTATTTAAATGTTGAACTTCAGCGATACTTAAATTTGGTATATTTTTTGTTGTTTGTTCAGAAACCTCTGCTGTTCTATCAATTTCAATTTCATATCGTTCAATATGGATTGATGTAAAAATATCTTGATATACTAACCTTTCATTAACTAATATTGCATCTTCAAAATTATATCCCTGCCATGGCATATAAGCAATTATAACATTTTGTCCTAAAGCAAGTTCATTAGCAATTATTCCTGGTCCATCCGTAAGTATTTGTCCAGATTTTACTTTTTCCCCTTTCCAAACAATTGGACGATGATTAATACACGTCTCTTGATTTGATCGTCGATATTTTTGTAAATTATATTTTATTTCTGCTCCAAACTTATCTTTTATAACAATTTGGCGAGATGTTGCAGAATTAACTATACCTGATATTTTTGCATTTAGAGTCATTCCAGAATCAATAGCAACTTGATTTTCAAGACCAGTTCCAATAATTGGTTTTTGAGGTAAGATTAATGGTACTGATTGTCTTTGCATATTAGAACCCATTAATGCCCTATTAGCATCATCATGTTCAAAAAATGGTATTAATGAAGCAGCGACTGAAACAACTTGAATTGTTGAAATTCCAATAAAATCAACTTCAAAAGGACTAACTGTTATAAAATCTTGTTTATAACGTACAGGAATTAAATTTTTAGTTAAATAATTATGATCATTTATAGAAATATCAGCTGGTGCGATTTTATAAAAATCTTCAATGTCAGCGGTTAAATAAATTGGATTTCCTGTTTGAATAACTTTTCCATTAAGTACACGCCAAAACGGTGTTTCAAGAAAACCCGATTTATTGACCCGTGCACATGTTGTTAAGGAGGCAATTAAACCAACATTTTGGCCTTCTGGTGTTTCAATTGGACAAATTCTACCATAATGACTTGGATGAATATCACGAACAGCAAAACTTATTCGATCTCTATCAAATCCTCCCGGTCCCAAGCCACTGATACGACGTCTATGAGTTAACGAAGATAATGGATTTGTCTGATCCATATATTGAGAAAGTTGACTAGATCCAAAAAATTCTCGAACTGTAGCACCAATTATATTAAAATTAGAAAGTTGACCTGAATCAGTTCTGTTTATTTGATTTCCTAACTTTCTTGCTAACCGTTGAAAACCAATCCCAAATAAACTTTGTAATAATTCTCCAACCGAACGAACTCGACGATTTTTTAAATGATCGATATCATCTCCTGTAATTTTAGAAATTGATAACATTATTAATTGATCAAGAATAGCAAAAATATCATCATATGTGATGGTTTGAAGTCGATGAGTTAGATTTAAATTTAAACGTTGATTTATTTTAGCTCGACCTATTTTTCCTAATTGATAATAAGTTTTATCGAAAATTCTTGAAAATTCAGAAATATTATTATACAGATTTGAATTTAATTCAAATCGAAGTAATGGTTGTTTTAAATTAATTGAAGTACTCAATACAGGTTTATTAAAATAAAAAAAATCAGCATGTTCTAAATTTTGATAAATTTCTAAATCTGTCAATCCCATTTCTTTTAATAAATGGATAATTGGTTTTTGAGTGACCTTATCGATTTGAACAATAACTTCATCTTCTTGATTTTTAATCGGATATTTATATAAATTGATTTTTGTATTTTTTTGAAATCCAAATCTAATCCATGAGCCATAATCCGGTATTAAGGTAGCAGTATATAAATCTTTTTCTTTATACTTATAATGATAATTATCGTTAATTTCATGATCTTCATTATATTGCAGGAATGCTGTTTTTGTTTTCAGATAAGGATGTTTTCTACTTCCTACAAAAGAACCCCTGGTTTCTTTTTCAAAAACATACTTTAAATTATCTTTTAAAGTTAATGAGAAATAAAAAGTTGGTTTTAATTTTGTGTTATTAATTAATGAAATACTTTTTTTTGCTTGTCGGATTGATTGATTAATATTTTCCTTTAAAAAAGAAAAATTATTAATTTCTTTTATATATATTTCATTTAAATTGGTAATTAGAAATGATTTATAGTTTAATTGTATTTGAGCAGTTCGTTGAGAATTTCGTATTAATTTATCATAGTGTTGATGAATTTTTCTCTGTGTATCTTTTAATAAATTTTTACTGTTTATTAAAGGATGGTATAATGGTTTTTGAATAAGATTTCTTAACCATTTTTTTTTATTCATCCTAACCTGATAATTTGAATTTTTCTTCAAAATCTCATATTTCATTAAAAACTTTAATAAAAAATTAAAGTATGTTAATAAATATAAAATTTCTTGTTTTTTTAAATTATTGGGATGTGTTTTTATATTATTTTTTATTTTTAACCATTTCAAAAAAATTTGTATAAGTTCTAATTTTGTTTGGTATTTAAAAATTTTTGAAATAATTCTGTATATTTTAAAACAATTTAAAAAATAGAAACTAAAACTTTTCTCTTTCTCTTTAAAATAATTAAATGAAGATTGAAAGATATTTACCTTATTCCAGTTAGGAATAAATCCTAAACCTACTGTTATTGTTATAAGGTCTTCTTTTCTTAATGCTTCATTTTTTTCTGCAACTTCTACTTTTATAGGTTCTCGATAGGGTAAAAAAATCTCGAATTGAGAGAGCATTATGTTTCCAGAAATAATAAATGCTCGTAAATTTGAAAGATCACTTGAAAATTTTCGTTTGAACCTAGTAAGTTTTTTTTGATTTTTATTTTTTTCAAAATAAATTCCTGGACTTCGAATAATTTGACTTACAATTACTCGTTCACACCCATTAATTACAAATGTTGCTTCAGTTGTCATTAGAGGTAAACTCATAATTGTAAATTCATGATGGTATTTAATCTTCTTAGTTTTTTTGTTTCTAACTTCAAGAGGAATAACTAATTGAACAGCATAATTTGCAATACATCGCTTAGCTCGTCTTATTTTATAAATAGGTTTTACTAAACGATATTCTTGGCCAAATAAAACATATTCTGTATTCTGACTAAAATCGAGAATTCTAGAAAAACTAGTTAATTCTTCACTTAGTCCTTGCGCAATAAACCAACAAAAACTTACCCTTTGCATTAATAGAAAATCGGGCAGACCTGTAATATAGTTCATATACGGTTTCATAATCTTTGTTATTAATCACTTTTAATTCAAATAATTTTTTATTTATAATTTTTACTATGATCTACGGCTAAGAAAATTTAAAAGGATTTGTTATCATTTTCTTAACTAAAAAATTTAATTATTTTGAATTTATTATATATATATATTAGTTAATTCGCTTTTAGAAGAGCGGCTAATTTTGATTTTTTACGAGCTGCATTATTTTTATGAAAAACTCTTTTTTTTGCCCCTTTATCCATTAGACTATATATTTTATTTAACAGTATTTGTGCATTTTTTTTATCAATTGGATTTTTCGAAATTTTATATGTTTCTAAATTCTCTTTAAATATTTTAATTAAGGTTCTAACAGAACTTTTATAGAAACGATTTTGTAAACGATTACGTTTATTAATTAAGATACGTTTTGCTGCGGATTTATTATTAGCCATAAAAATATTCATTAATTATTTAATGCGGTTTAATAAAATATAATAAATTTATTCGAAAATTGAAAGTTTTTGAGAAAAATACTATTTTTAATAAAGATTTGAATAAAAAATTTTTAACTCTTGATAAGATCAAAATTTTTAGGTAACATAATAAAAAATATTATTAGAGATTTTTATGGCAAAAAATAAAGGTACTCGAATTTTGATTACATTAGAATGTACAGAATGTCGTTCAAATGTTAATAAACGCTCTGCTGGGGTTTCTCGTTATTTAACTCAAAAAAATCGTCGGAATAATCCCGAAAGAATAGAGCTGAAAAAATATTGTCCACATTGTAATAAACCTACAATTCACAAAGAAATAAAATAAACTATGCCAACACAAAAACAAAGATTATCTCCTATTAGCATAAATCAAAAAATTGACTATAAAGATATTGAATTATTAAAATTATTCTTAACAGAACAAGGAAAAATTATTCCTCGCCGTGCTACAGGTGTAACTGTTCAACAACAACGAAAACTAGCCAAAGCTATAAAAAGAGCAAGAATTTTATCGTTTTTTGGTTTTATTGCTTCAAATACAAATTAAATACAAATAAATTAAAATTTATCTTATAATAATGAAATAAGGGGAATAGAATATTATTTTGTTAATTCTATTCCTTGATTTTATTTTTATAAAGCTTTATTTACTATAACAGGGAGTAAAATTATGACGAATTTCATAGATAAAGCATTTTCCGTGCTGGCTGATGTTATATTAAAAATATTACCAGCAAGTTTAAAAGAAAAAAAATCATTTTCGTATTATCGCAAAGGAATGGCTTTACAATCAAAAAATAGATTTAAAGATGCATTAATTAGTTATTATGCAGCTTTAGAAATTGAAGAAGATCCCTATGATAGAAGTTTTATACTTTATAATATTGGACTAATTTTTGAAACATTTGAAAACGATGAGATAGCTCTCCAATTTTTCCTTCAAGGTCTTGTCTGTAATCCAAATCTTTCTCAATCTCTAAATAGTATTGGAGCTTTATATCATCGTCAAGCTCGTCTTTGTGAAAGAGAAGCCGATGAATGGCTTTTTAATAATCGAGATATAAATGAAGAAGATTTAGATAGAGATGAGTACGAATTTTTTGTAGAATTATCGAAAGAATTGTATGAACAAGCCGCTTTATATTTTCGAGCTGCTCTTAGACAAGCTCCGGATAGTTATCCTGAAGCACGAAATTGGTTAATAAGTACAGGACGAGATCCTAATGAACCAATCTTAGAGTTACCTCTTATGTTAAATTTAAATGATTTTCAATAACCGTTAAAAATATTAAATATAGTAAGACTACAAAGTCTATAGAAATTAGAGGTTTGAAACTTAGTTAAAAAACTTAATCTAGGATTAATCTAAATGAGATTTAAATCAAGAATTCAAACAATTTTGTTGTACAATAATAAGCAGTTACTAAATTTCAAAATTATTATTACCCTAAATAATATGTTGAACTTTGAAAGTATATTTATTCTTAAATATTTAAATATGTTAAATCAAAATGGTAGAAACTAGTACAAATAAAGGTTGCGTTACTTCAAATTATTGGTCCTGTTTTAGATATTGAATTTCCAGATGGAAAATTACCACCAATATATAGTGCTATTGAAATTAAACAAGATGACGGGACAATTAACATTGTTGAAGTTCAACAACTATTAGGTGACAATAAAGTACGCGCAGTATCAATGCGATCAACTGATGGTTTAAAACGTGGTGTTGAAGCACTTGATTTAGGAGCTCCTATTAGTGTTCCGGTTGGTACTACAACATTAGGACGTATTTTTAATGTAATAGGTGAACCCGTTGATGAACAAGGCGACGTTTCATACAATGAAACTTTACCAATTCATCGTGAAGCACCAGCATTTACAGAATTAGAAACAAAACCATCAATTTTTGAAACTGGAATTAAAGTAGTAGATTTATTAGCTCCATATCGTCGTGGCGGTAAAATTGGTTTATTTGGTGGTGCTGGTGTAGGTAAAACTGTATTAATTATGGAATTAATTAATAATATTGCGAAAGCCCATGGTGGCGTATCAGTTTTCGGCGGAGTAGGTGAACGTACACGTGAAGGAAATGATTTATATGAAGAAATGAAAGAATCGGGAGTAATTAATGAAAAGAATTTCCCAGAATCAAAAGTAGCTTTAGTGTACGGTCAAATGAACGAACCACCTGGAGCACGTATGCGTGTTGGTTTAACAGCTTTAACTATGGCAGAATATTTCCGTGATGTTAATAAACAAGATGTTTTATTATTTATTGATAATATATTCCGTTTTACACAAGCGGGTTCAGAAGTATCAGCATTATTAGGTCGTATGCCATCAGCCGTAGGATATCAACCAACACTAGCAACAGAAATGGGTGCCCTACAAGAACGTATTACATCAACAACTCAAGGATCAATTACATCAATACAAGCTGTATATGTACCAGCAGATGATTTAACAGATCCAGCTCCAGCAACAACGTTTGCTCATTTAGATGCCACTACAGTATTGTCTCGTAATTTAGCAGCAAAAGGGATTTACCCAGCGGTAGATCCATTAGATTCAACTTCAACAATGTTACAACCAGGAATTGTTACTGAAGAACATTATGAAATTGCAGAAACTGTAAAAGAAACATTACAACGTTATAAAGAATTACAAGATATTATTGCAATTCTAGGTATTGATGAATTATCGGAAGAAGATCGATTAACAGTTGCTCGAGCACGTAAAGTTGAACGATTCTTATCTCAACCATTCTTCGTAGCTGAAATCTTTACAGGTTCACCTGGAAAATATGTAAGTTTAGAAGAAACAATTAAAGGATTTACGATGGTTCTAAAAGGTGAATTAGATGATTTACCAGAACAAGCCTTTTATCTTGTAGGTAATATTGATGAGGCAATAGCAAAAGCAGAAACTCTAAAATAAGGAGTAAAAAATATGGTTATTAGCATTCGTGTTCTTACTCCACAAAGAGTTATTTGTTCTACAACAGCAGATGAAGTTGTTTTACCTGGTTTAACAGGTCAAGTAGGTGTCTTAGATGGCCATGCTGCTTTAATAACAGCTTTAGACACAGGTTTGTTAAGAATTAAGTTAGATGAAAAGTGGACACCCATTATTTTATGTGGAGGGTTAGCAGAAATTGATCGTAATCGTGTTACAGTTTTAGTAAATAGCGTAGAAGAACTTGTTTCGGTTGAATTAAGTGAGGCTACTCAACAATTGGAAAAAGCTACAGCAGATATCGAAATTGCTGAAACAAGTAAAGATCGATTAGATGCTGCAGATGAACTAAAAAAAGCTACAGCACGTCTTGAAGCTATAAATTATTTATCATAAGTTTTTCAAATAATTATTTGAAAAACTTATATATAAATAATTTATAAGATTCAGTTTAATTATATCCTATAATAAAGTTGGTAAATGTAAACTAAAAAGATACAAAATTGAAATTTATGGTAGCTAATTCTGATTTTAACTTTAAAAATAATGAAATTATAACTTTAGAATTACCATTTTCAGAACACATTGAAGAATTGCGACAACGAATTTTTCATCTTTTTTGGATAATTTTAATATTAACTTGTGTGGCTTTTTTTGAAGTCAAGCTGATAGTTAAAATTTTAGAACTTCCAATTAATAATGTTAAATTTTTTCAGATTTCACCTGGTGAATATTTTGTTTCAACTGTAAAAATTTCTTTTTACACAGGTTTGCTTTTTGGTAGTCCTTTTGCAATAGGCCAGTTAATATTATTTTTATTGCCCGGATTAACAAAAAAAGAAACCAAAATTATTTTACCATTATTATTAAGTTCTTTAGTTTTATTCGGTTTAGGTTTAACTTTTTCGTATTATGTTTTAATTCCAGCGGCTTTAAATTTTTTTTTAAATTATAGTGAAGAAGTTCTTGAGCCATTTTTATCATTTGATCAATATTTTGAATTTATTCTAGTTCTTTTTTATAGTACCGGACTAGCTTTTCAAATTCCAATTATTCAAATCTTATTAGGTTTATTGAATCTTTTATCTCCTGAACGAATGTTAGGTGCATGGCGATATGTTATACTAGTTTCAACAATTATTGGAGCAGTTTTAACACCTTCAACCGATCCTTTTACACAACTGCTACTTTCTTTAGCAATATTAATGTTATATTTTTCGGGAGTAGGTATCTTGTTTTTAATAAAAAATTAATTTACATAAATATATACTTAAAAAGTATTGAATCGATGGTAACTAACAAGTTCTTTAAAAGTCTTTTATTTACTTTAACAATTGTTATAAGTTTATTTGGATTTTGCATTGAAGATTCTTCAGCATACCCTGTTTTTGCTCAACAAGGTTATTCAAATCCACGTGCCGCAAATGGAAAATTAGCTTGTGCTAATTGTCATTTAAATCAAAAAGCTATTGAAATTGAAGCTCCACAAGCTGTTCTTCCAAATTCTGTTTTTGAAGTCGAAGTAAAAGTACCATACGATACAACTAAACAACAAGTAGGAGCAAATGGTCAAAAAGCAGATTTAAATGTAGGTGGAATTGTAATTTTACCAAAAGGTTTTAAATTAGCTCCTAAAGATAAAATTTCTAAAGAAATTAAAGCAAAAAATAAGGGTGTTTTTATTTCTCCTTATAGTACTGAATTTGATAATATTTTAGTTGTAGGTCCTATTGCTGGAAAAACGCACCAAGAACTTATTTTTCCAATTATTTCGCCTGATCCGGAAAAAAGTTCAGATGTTAAGTATTTAACATATCCATTATATGCTGGCGGAAATCGAGGTCGTGGCCAAGTTTATCCGACAGGAGAAAAAAGTAATGTAAATGCTTTCGGCGCAACCCAAGCAGGTCAAATTTCAGAAATAACTACATCAGAAAAAGGTGAATCAAATATTACAATTATTAATTCGAATGGTATAAAAACTTCTCAAGTTGTACCTGCAGGTTTAAATTTAATTGTTAAACAAGGTGATATAGTGAAAACAGATCAACCATTAAATATTGATCCAAATGTTGGTGGTTTTGGACAAGAAGAAACAGAAATAGTGCTTCAAAGTCCATTGCGAATTATTGGTTATTTAGCATTTTGTTTCTGTGTTTTATTAACACAAGTTTTCTTAATTTTAAAGAAAAAACAATTTGAAAAAGTTCAAGCTGCTGAACTTAATTTCTAATAAAAATAATAGAAAGAGAATGATTTCTTAAAATTAAATCATTCCCTTTCTATTATTCTTATTAAATTTTAATATAATTCATCTTCTTGATGAACTAAAATTGTACAATCTGATTTAGGATATGCGATACAAGTTAAAATAAATCCAGATTCTACTTGATCATCATCTAAAAAAGTTTGTTCAGATTGATCAATCTCACCTTCAGTAACCTTACCTGCACACGTTGAACAAGCACCTGCTCGGCATGAATATGGTAATTCTATACCTTGTTCTTCAGCTGCATCCAAAATAAACACATCATCATTACAATCAATTGTTGTATCAATATCATGTTCTTCACTTAATAATGTCACTTTATAAGTAACCATATAACTCCTTTATTTTAAATGATTAGAAAGTAACTTTCGAAACAATGTTTCTATATATTACTTTACTAACTACTATTATACTACTTAAACCAAATATAGATAAAATTTTTTATTAAATTTTTAAAAATTTTTAATTTTATTGAAATCGTTGTTTTAAACGACTCGCTTTTCCTTTTAACTTTCTTAAAAAATAAAGTTTTGATCGTCTAACTTTTGATGATCGTAATATTTCCATTGAGTCAACTTTTGGAGAATGGATTAAAAAAATTCGTTCCACTCCAATCCCTTGTAAAACTTTTCGTACAGTTATTGTTGTATTAATAGAACTATTTTTTTTTGCAATTACTGTCCCTTCATAAAATTGAACTCTCTCTTTATTACCTTCAACAATTTTAACACCAATTTTGATGGTATCTCCAATACTAATTGTTGGTAAATCTTTTTTTTTAAAAGAGTTTTCTAAATTATTAACTGTTTCTTGAATATTTAACCTAACCATAAACTTTTAAATACATATTTGAAAAATGGATTATTGATAATACTACATTTATATTTAGAAAAAAACAACATTGAAACTTATATATGTGCATCCGACTGGGTTCGAACCAGTGATGTTCCAGAGGAAAACGGATTATGAGTCCGGTGCCTTCAACCACTCGGCCACGGATGCATTTATGGAGCTGATGGGACTCGAACCCACGTCCATCTAGATTTCATTAAAGTACTCTTTCACAGGTTTAGTTCAATAATATGAACATTTAAGAATATTAAGATTATTCTAAACTATAAAAAAGAAGAACGTCTAGTTATAGTGAACTAATATAGTTAATAATATTTATTTTGGTATTAAGACGCAAAGTTTAATAAATTTAAATTACTTTGAGATCTACCGAAACGTACAATATTATTCATTACTTTAAATTTAAAAAGAATTATATTATTTGCATTTACTTTAAATTTGTAGATTTTTACGAAGAGTACAAACTTCGACCTGCCTCATACTTTATTAAATTTTAGATGTCGAAACCAAGTCAGCCCCTAAAATCATTGGTAACTTAACTTATTATGACTTTTAAAAACTTTCTAAGCATGAAGGGACTCGAACCCCTGACTTTCAGAATCGGAGTCTGACGCTCTATCCACTGAGCTACATGCTTTTTAATTTCTAAGACTAACATTCATGTTAAAATAATAATCTCAAATAGATTATTATATTATTTATGTTATAGTAACAAGTTTTTATAAGTTATGACAAGTAACTTTTTTCAAGATTTAATATATCATATTAAACATTTAAAAAATAAGTAATAAAAATTATTTTTATGATTTTATTGTTAGATTCGATTTATTTATAAAATCGAATCTAACAATATTTTGACATATTTTTAATAGTAAAATAAAATTAATAGTAAATTTTACCACCACCCCATTTTTCTGTCTGAATTTTAGGTGATAACATGATATGTCCTGCGATAGAATATAAATCTTCATCGGTAACTGATCTCATACGAGGATAAATATCAGCACTTTTAATACTAGGATGAACTTCAGCAATTGACTCTAAACCATCATAACTTGTTGGATTTTTTAAATAGTCAACTAAAGCAGCGATATTATCACGACGTGGTGTGGCCAAACTTAATGCTTCCGGATCTAATCCTACATTTGGATTTGTTTTTGTAATACCCCCAACGTGGCATGCTCCACATGTCGCATTAAATAATCGCTTACCTCGTTTCACTTGTTCCGGAGTTAATACAGTTGTATTTCCCGCTGAGTCAGCAACAACAGTTCGTGTTGCTTCGTCTAAATCAATAGCTGATGCACTTAAAACAAAAATATTAAAAACACTAAATAACGCTAAAGCACAAAACTTTGAATATTTTTTAAACATAATTTAAAAAAATTGTTTACGAAATTGAAACCAAGAAAGTTAAAGTTATTTAATCATCTTTTTTTTTGAATTTTGCCATGTTTACAAGCAGGCCTCGTAATCGAATATTTTCCCATCCTGCTACTAATACAGATGTTATAATTAATACTTGACTAAATAATAAAATAGGATCTAATCGCCACCCGTGTACCATTAATATACAACTGTAAAGTAAACCAATAGTTGCAAAAAAGATATCCTCATCTCTTGCAACTTCTGGTTTAATAATCCGAAGAAAATACAGTAATAGTACTCCGAATCCTAAGATTAAACCTAATATAATATTGGGGCCAAAACTAAAATTTATCATAATTTAATTTATTAATTTATATATCTATATAATATTAACTATAAAATTCAAATTAATAAATTAAAAATTAAGAACGTGTAACTCGATCACTTTTACTAATAATAACTAAAGCAACAGTAATAACTAGTACCACAAGACCACCGGACACTAAACTAGAGATAAAATTGGTTAATGAAGATGTCATTTCTAATTCCGTTTTATTTTAAATAAAAAATTAAAAATAGTAAAATTGACTACATTATTAATTGTATCAGCTTTTCTAAAAAAAAACATAATTAATATTTTTGTAATAACAATTTATACTTTTATTATACTAGACTATACAAATAAAATACTAATTGAAATAATAAAATTTTTAGGTATAGCTTTACTATCAACTTTAAATTAATACTTTATGCTGCTATCTTACGATCCTGACATTTTAAGGATTGTTATAAAAGTTATAATTAAAGACTATACCAATACCTATTATATTCCTTTTTCTAAAAATAAGCAAATTATTTTTAATTAATTAATCTTTTAATAAATCTATTGTGATTTTTAACTAATTTCATTACAATAGATAGTAAGCCCGGATAGCTCAGTTGGTAGAGCAGTGGATTGAAGATCCTCGTGTCACCAGTTCGAATCTGGTTCTGGGCACTAAAGAGTTTTATTTTGAAATTTTGTATGTTTTGCATCAAATTTTAATTCAACCGTTCCAGTAGGACCATTTCTTTGTTTTGCAATAATTAGCTCAGTATAATTATTCGTATTAACTTCATTCTTTATTGTATTATAGTATTTATCTCTATATAACATCATTACTAAATCAGCATCTTGTTCAATTGATCCACTTTCACGCAAATCAGATAAAATAGGTCTTTTATCAACACGATTTTCAACATTTCGACTTAATTGTGAAAGAGCAATTAAAGGGACATTGAATTCACGAGCAATATTTTTTAATGAGCGAGTAATTTGTGAAAGTTCTTGAACACGATTATCTAGTTTAAACTTTGAATTTTGCATTAATTGTAAATAATCAATAATAATTAATCCAATTTTATTTTGTTCAAAAATTACTGTCTTGATTTTAGAACGAATATCTTGTATTGATAAATTTGGCGTATCGTCAATAAATAATGGTAAATTAGATAATGTTTTAATTTTTTTAGTTATTTTTAGCCAATCAGTTCTATATAAATTGCCTCTTCGTAAACGCATTTGATTAATACTTGTTTCAGTTGCTAATAAGCGATAAGTCAGTTGTTCTTTTGACATTTCTAAACTAAAAAATAAAACAGGTAATTTAGAAAATTTAGTTATATTTACTGCAATATTTAAACATAATGCAGTTTTTCCCATTGAAGGTCGTCCTGCGATAATAATTAAATCAGAATTTTGAAAACCTTGTGTAAACGAATCTAAATCATAAAATCCAGATGAAATACCGGGTAATGTAGGGCGTAGAGATTTTTCTTTTAATTTAAAAAAAATATTAGAGAATAATTCTGCACTGCTAGAAACTTTTTGTTTTTTAATTTCATTTGTTAAATCAAATAATTGAATTTCAAAATCAGATAAAATCGTTTCCAATGGAATATTTGTTATATGTCCAGAATTAATCGCTTGATAACCTAATTTAATCAAACACCGTCTTATATATTTATCTTGCATCAAATAAAGATATTCATTAAGGTGTACCAAGTTTGGAATTTGATTAATAAGTTCAATTAAAACTTTTATTCCTCCTATTTTTTGTAAAAGTCCATTATCTTGTAGAAACGTTTTTAGGGTAACTATATCAATAGGCATTTTATTTTTATGCATAATTAGAATAGCTTTATAAATTTCTTGATGATTTTTAAAATAAAAAGTTTCAACTATAATACTTCGTAAAGTGATATCAATTGCCTCAGAATTAACTAATAAATTGCTTAATACTATTTTTTCTGCTAAAAAATTATGTGGCAAATATTTTTCGATTTTTAGTCGCTCAGTTTTCTTGTTAAATTTTTGCATATTTTAAATTTATTAGTTTGTCTTTAATTAAATAAAGTTTACAATTTTATCATTTTCTATTAATGTAGTAATAACTTTTCTTAAGCGTCCTTAGTTCAGTTGGTAGAACGCTAGTCTCCAAAATTAGATGTCGAGGGTTCAAGTCCTTCAGGACGCGTTTCTCTTTTTTTAAGAGGTCTTTATTTATTTAGAGTAGAATTTATTTATTTTTAAAATTCAGTAACTAATTTGTTTTATAACAAAAAAAAAATATAAACAATTTCGGAATTAATTAGAATATAATTTCTTTAAATATCAATTGTTTTGCAATTAAAATTACCGAAAATACTTAATTAGAAATTAAGTAAAGTTAAAATTATATATGTCTATTTTACTAAGAAACAGTAATAAATTTTTATGCCAAAAAAAATAACAGCATTAATTAAATTAGCTTTACCAGCAGGGAAAGCTACGCCAGCTCCACCAGTTGGTCCTGCTTTAGGACAACATGGTGTAAACATTGCAGCATTTTGTAAAGAATACAATGCAAAAACAACAGATAAAGGTGGACTTATTATTCCTGTCGAAATTTCTGTATATGAAGACAGAAGTTATACATTTATTCTTAAAACCCCTCCTGCATCGGTTTTATTAGTAAATGCTGCAAAAATTAAAAAAGGCTCGTCAACTCCAAATCGAGTCAATGTTGGTTCTATTACTAAAATTCAATTAGAAGAAATTGCAAATATTAAATTACCTGATTTAAATACTACTAAACTAACAAGTGCAATAAAAATTGTTGAAGGAACAGCCCGAAATATGGGTATTTCTATTATAGATTAATCTATTTTTATAATCTTTTAATAAAAAAATTTATATGCGAAAATTATCACGTCGTCAAAAAGAAAATCTTAAAAAAACTAAAAATATTGCTTACTCTAATTTAGAGGAAGCTATTAAAGTTCTTAAAGAAACAGCTAACGCAAAATTTGTTGAAACTGTTGAATTACATGCGAATCTTTATATCGATCCGAAATACGCTGATCAACAATTAAGGACTACTGTAACATTACCTCATGGTGTTGGAAAAACAATAAATATTGCTGTATTAACAAATGAAGAAAACGTTAATGAAGCGAAAACAGCTGGTGCTAATATTGTTGGAAGTGAGGAGTTAATTGAAGAAATAAGTCAGGGAAATATTAATTTTGATTTATTAATAGCAACACCAGATATGATGCCAAGATTAGCTAAACTGGGACGAGTACTAGGTCCAAAAGGTCTTATGCCATCTCCTAAATCGGGAACAGTAACTAATACACTAACTACGACCTTGACTGAGTTTAAAAAAGGTAAATTCGAATATAAAGCAGATAAAACAGGTATTGTTCATGTTAGTTTTGGAAAGTCAAATTTTACAGAAAATCAACTTATAGAGAATTTAATATCTTTATATAAATCAATAGAACAAAATCGACCCTCTGGTGTAAAAGGAAAATATTTTAAAAGTTTATTTATTTGTACTAGTATGGGTCCTTCAATTCAATTAGATTTAAATACTTTTATTTAATATTTTAAAAATTATGTAAAAAGAATTGGTTCTCTTAATTATCTTATTTATTAATAAAAACTTATTATGACAGAAAAAATCGATCAAATTGTTGATGAATTAAAAGTCTTAACATTATTAGAAGCATCAGAATTAGTTAGTAAAATTGAAGAAACTTTTGGTGTTGATGCTTCAGCAAGTGCTGGAGCAGCAATGGTTATGGCAGGTCCAGCTGTTACAGAAGAAGTGGAAGAAAAAACAGAATTTAATCTAATGTTAGATGAAGTTCCAGCGGACAAAAAAATTGCTGTATTAAAAGTTGTTCGAAGTTTAACAGGTTTAGGCTTGAAGGAAGCGAAAGAACTTGTAGAATCAGCTCCAAAACAAATTCAAGAGAGTTTAGCAAAAGATGCTGCAGAAGATGGTAAAAAACAAATCGAAGACGCTGGTGGAAAAGCATCTTTAACTTAATAATATTAAAAAATAAAATTATAAATTAAATTTTTGAATGCTATCTCCTCGGTTATTCAAAATTTAAGAAAAATTATATGTTTTTTAAACTATAATTATAATAAACTATTTAAAAAAAATTTTATTTAAAAAAGATATATATATGACCGCAGCTTTTTTACCTTCAATTTTAGTTCCAATTGTTGGTGTAATTTTTCCAGCTTTTAGTATGGCCTTATTCTTTTTATATATCTCAATTGATGATATTAGTTAAAGCATTATAATATGCTTTAACTAATACTTTACTAATATTAATTCATTAACTAAGTATATTAAACCCTATTTTAATTATTAAGATTTTTTTATATTTACTTACTATAATCTATCATTTTCAAATTATAATTTAATTCGCTTATCATTAAAAATATAATAATCGAAATTTAAAAATTTACTAACGTCTTTGTATTATCAATTATTACTAAAATTTTATTTAAAATTCAAATTTGTTCGTTTGATTATTATTTTATAAATTTTAATAAATACATACTATGAAATTTTTAAATTAAATACTAATATCTATTATTTAGAAATACAAAAATTTTTATCTATAAAATGCTTTAATATTTATCGATTTTCATGTTAATATGTAGCTAGGGTTGCTAACTCAATGGTAGAGTACTCGGCTTTTAACCGATTTGTTCTGGGTTCGAGTCCCAGGTAACCCACACAGAAAATTTTCTAAAATTCATTTATTCTGAAGAATTTTAGCCAAATAAAATCAAAAATTATAAAAAATTTGCCGTTAGGTTAGACTTATAACCAATCTATGACTGGATTTAAAAGAAAAAATTAGAAAATTATAGGGGGTCAAAAATCGGTCCGTTTTTTTAACAATTTTCATAAATTTCTGTAACAACATGAATGACTGAACCTATAGTCACCGGATTTGGACTTATAACTGAAGCAGCTATCAATGACCCAGCTGCTAATCTTACTGGAGGAGGCGTACAGCAATTGACAACGATCAAAGTAATATTTTTTGTAAGTATTAGAGGATTTGTTGAATTAGTAACGTTGACACCATTTTTAACTAATTTTAAGGCTCGGCCACCAGGAAATAGGTAAGTAGCACCTGCTGCAATTAAGTTTAACATTTAACCTATCGTAATAGTGATTAAAATTTTTGCTAATGAAGAATTTCTTAAGGGTGACAGACCAATAGCTACACCTATACCAATTGAAATGAGAGTTTTTATAAGCATAAAAACAAGGGTATTAATTTAATGTTATCATGATATTAGAATTAAAAAAAGTTGTCAAAAATAGAGTTTAAAAATAAAAAAAAAAGACACAGTTTATTGAGATACAAAAACTTACTTCTTTACTTATAGGACAAAGTCAGGTAATACATTTCTACGAACAATTATTTTAAATAGGTTAGATTTTAATGGGTTAGACAACCCCGTTAAAATAAAATCAAAAAATTTATTTCAGATTTATTGTGAAAAAAATTATCCAACGTTTTAAAGTTGGATAATTAATGTATTAATGATTAATCAATAGGACGCATTGATAATACAGGCTCGTTAGCACGATTAATACCTTTCTCAAAACCAGCAGCAGCAGCTCGAGCACGACCCGAATGCCACCAATGACCAATTAAGAAGAAGAATCCTAGGAAGAAATGTGAACAACATAACCATGAACGTGGCGATACATAGTTTACTGAGTTAATTTCTGTTGCTACACCACCTACTGAATTTAATGAACCTAACGGTGCATGTGTCATATATTCAGCAGCTCGACGTTCTTGCCATGGTTGAATATCATTTTTAATTTTATTAATATCTAACCCATTAGGACCACGTAAAGGCTCAACCCAAGGAGCACGTAAATCCCAAAAACGCATTGTTTCCCCACCAAAAATAATTTCTCCACTTGGTGAACGCATTAAATATTTTCCAAGACCTGTTGGACCTTGAGCAGATGAAACATTTGCTCCTAGACGTTGATCTCGAACTAAAAATGTAAATGCTTGAGATTGCGACGCTTCTGGACCTGTTGGACCATATAATTCACTAGGATACGCTGTATTATTGTACCAAGAGTATAATGATGCAGTGAACCCCATTAGTGAAATAGCTGCTAAACTATAAGAAAGATATGCTTCGCCCGACCACACAAAAGCTCGACGAGCCCATGCAAATGGTTTTGTGAAAATGTGCCATATACCACCTGTAATACATAAAATTCCAACCCAGATATGTCCACCAACAATATCTTCCATATTATTTACTGATACTACCCATCCATCTCCTCCAAAAGGAGAACGGAAAACATAGCCAAAAATTACGATTGGATTTAATGTAGGTGTTGTTATAAAACGAACATCTCCACCACCTGGTGCCCATGTATCATAAACACCACCTAAATACATAGCTTTAATAACTAATAAGAATGAACCAATACCTAAAAGACATAAATGAATACCTAAAATAGTAGTCATTTTGTTTTTATCACGCCAATCATATCCAAAGAATGGGAATGATTCTTCTAACGTATCAGGACCTAATAACGAATGGTAAATTCCACCGAAACCTAAAATAGCTGATGAAATTAAATGAATAACACCAACAGCAAAATATGGAACTGTTGAAGTAATTTCTCCACCTGGACCAATACCATAGCCCAATGTTGCTAAATGTTGAATTAAAATGAAACCTTGTTCATACAATGGTTTTTCTGGTACAAAATGTGATACCTCAAACAATACCATAGCACCAGCCCAAAATACCATTAAACCAGCATGGGCTACATGAGCACCTAATAACTTACCTGAGACATTAATTAAACGAGCATTTCCACTCCACCAAGCAAAGCCTGTAGACTCAATGTCACGACCTGCTATACTACTATTAAAGGGCGTTTCCACGTGGTAATACCTCCTCAGGGAATACGAAGTTTTCATGTGGCTGATCTTGTGCCGCCATCCATGCACGGATACCTTCGTTTAATAAAATATTTTTTGTATAGAATGTTTCAAATTCTGGATCTTCGGCTGCACGTAATTCTTGTGATACGAAATCGTATGCACGTAAATTTAAAGCTAACCCAACAATCCCAACAGCACTTGTCCATAGACCCGTTACAGGTACGAATAACATAAAGAAATGTAACCAACGTTTGTTTGAAAATGCTACTCCAAAAATCTGTGACCAGAAACGGTTAGCAGTTACCATTGAATAAGTTTCTTCAGATTGTGTCGGTGTAAATGCACGGAATGTATTTGCTGCATCACCATCTTCAAATAATGTATTTTCTACAGTAGCACCATGAATTGCACAAAGTAAAGCGCCACCTAAAATACCAGCAACACCCATCATGTGGAATGGATTTAATGTCCAGTTATGGAAACCTTGTAAGAATAATAAGAATCGGAAAATTGCAGCAACACCAAAACTAGGTGCAAAGAACCAACTTGCTTGACCTAATGGATATAATAAAAATACTGAAACAAATACAGCAATTGGACCTGAGAATGCTATTGCGTTATAAGGACGAATCCCTACTAAACGAGCAATTTCAAATTGACGTAAACAGAAACCAATTAAACCAAATGATCCATGCAATGCAATAAATGTCCAAAGACCACCGATTTGGCACCAACGTGTAAAATCACCCTGTGCTTCTGGTCCCCATAATAATAATAATGAGTGACCCATACTATTTGCTGGAGTTGAAACTGCAGCTGTTAAAAAGTTACATCCTTCAAGATAAGAACTTGCTAAGCCATGTGTATACCAAGAAGTAACAAAAGTTGTACCAGTCATCCAACCACCCGCAGCTAAATAAGCTGTTGGAAATAATAATAACCCTGACCAGCCAACAAAAACGAATCTATCTTTTTTTAACCAATCATCAACAAGATCAAATACGCCACGGTCTTGGTTTTGTCCAATAGCAATGGTCATATATTAGTAATCCTTTAATAAAATTATTTAGTAAGTAAACTTCAATTTTTAATTTTTACTTTATTCTTGGCAGCTGACATCTAACATTATATGTTAAGATAGAAATAAATTATTATTACAGATAAAAATTTTTTATCAAAATAAAGAAAAAAAATTTAGAGAATAAATAAAAAGATCAATTGCAATTTTTATTTATATACTATTTTTTATAGTGAACCAAATAGTTGATTCACTATAAACCAATTTGATTAAATTTCAAATTGGTTACCACGACGATACTGTAGATATGCAACTATAAAGAGACCAAGGGCACTTACAGTAATCATACCTAATACTATTCCAGATAATAAAGGTTCTACCATTTGATTGAATTTACGAGTTATAGAAACGTGAATATATAATATGTACTTTTATAATATACACCATCTAGAAAATAGCGTCTAGATTAAATAATGAAATTTATTAGTTTTTCATAGATATATAATTGCTTAAAATATAAAACGGCTCTTAATAATTAAGAGGAATAAATTTAACATCAATTAAATATAAAATAATTTAGAATTATATTGACGATAGAATTCTAACATTAAGCATTAATTTTAAAACTTTTAATAAATGAATTATTTATTAAATTTCTTCATCCTCTGCACTTTGGAATGAAAGTCGTTGACCATTAATCGTTATCTTGAAAAAGTAAGAAGTTAAATTATTAAGAACTTTCCTATTTACCTCCGCTAACACATTAGAAAGATTAATGTAATTCATGATCTTAGATTCAATTAATATTGTTAAGAAGTTTCTTTTAACAACTTTCTGTAGATTTCATAAATCTCGTCCTTCAAATCTATTCCAATATTTGACGTACTGAACCTAAAGCCAATACAATCGTCCACGAATTGCCACTAATATTAGCCCCAACTCTTAATTGAACTACTAGAATGCCACTTTTAATCGGAGACTTCACATGGAATAGTGAACAATCTTCAACAATTAAAATAGTCGCATTCTTAATAGCTGAACTAGGATCAGTAGAATAAGAAACGCTCATAGCCATCTTAGTTAAGCCATAAACCTATCCAATTATTGAAACTTGTTTAACGATAAGATCAAATAGTATAGAATAGTTCCACTTAACAATTCAGTAAAAATGAAAACTATTTTCCTGGCTTAAATAATATTTTTTAAAATAAAGAAAACCGTTTATGGCTCGTGTTGAGTTGGAACTACCTACAACTCAGGTATGGACGCGAAACGTACAGGCCCGCGAAAAACTTTGGCATTGAACTATCTTCCCGGAAAGAAAAAGATTATAATTTAAAATATTTTGACTTTGAATTATAATCTATTTGATACAATTTTAATTATCTAAATCCAATAGCAGCTTGCCATACAAATGCTAATAATAAGAAGAAAACTGGAATAATTGGTAAAACATCTACTATAGGACTAAATACTGTGTATGCTTCTGGTAAGCGAGCTAACAATAAACTTTCCATAACTAAAACCTCTATATATAATAAGTAATGTTAAATATATTAAATTTAATATTATTAATTTTACCATAAAAAGAGGATTAAATATAATTAATCTAAGTCAAAATAGTTATTTATTAATAATGTTAATATTAATAATGTATATTACTAATTAATGTGCAGAGTAAATAAAATATTAAAGTTGATAATAAATTATCAACTTTAATATTTTATTTACTATTAGTAACGGTAGCCTTCACAATTGTTAGCTACACTATAACTCTTAATAGTGTAAATTAATTGACGAGCTGGTCCTTCTGTACGTTCTAAGTAGAAACCTGGTTCACTTGCTGGACGAGTTACAATGAAAGACATTGCACAACTTTCAGTACCATATGAAGCATCAAATGCATTCATACGGATATAACCCGGTGCACATGATTTTCTAGCTTCATTTAATTCGAACATTACAGATGCAGGATCTTTAATATCGAATAATGGTAAACCCCATAATTCCCAGTAACTGTTACGAGGATGTGGATCGTCTGTCCATTCAACGTTCATAGCCCAACCTTTACTAATACAATATGCAACTTGTTTTTCAATTTGTGCGTCAGTTAAATCTGGTAAGAAAGAGAAGCAACCTTGTGTAAGTCTCACTATTCAAATACTCCTTTAATTTTTATTAAAAGTAACTTATTATAATATAATTATACGTTTGCTGTAGGTGTTTCAGCGAAATCAGCAGTGTCTGTAGAAGTATAGTTAAAACTAATATCTTTCCATAAATCTAAAGCTGTTTGTAAAGGACCACAAGTTTTAGCGGCATCGCGTAAAATTTGAGGACCAACTTGTTGATTGAAATAATCAGCACCTTCATTACGAGCTAATACCATTGCTTCTAAAGCAACACGGTTTGCTGTAGCACCAGCTTGAATACCATCTGGGTGACCAATTGTACCACCACCAAATTGTAATACAACATCATCACCTAAGTAATGAACTAATTGGTGCATTTGACCACAGTGGATACCACCAGAAGCTACTGGCATACACTTACGTAAACTAGCCCAATCCATTTCGAAGAAAATACCATAAGGTAAGTTAACATCTAAATGAGTTAAACGTAAAGTATCATAGAAACCTTTAATCATTAAAGGATCACCCTCTAATTTACCTACAACAGTACCAGCGTGGATATGATCTACACCAGACATACGCATCCATTTACAGATAACTCGGAAGTTAATACCGTGATTTTTTTGACGAGCGTATGTAGAGTTACCAGCACGATGTAAATGTAAAACCATGTCATTATCACGAGCCCAGATAGCAATACTTTGAATTGCTGTGTAACCCATAACTAAATCGATCATGATAATTACAGAACCTACTTGTTTAGCATACTCTGCACGAGTATAAACATCTTCCATTGTAGATGCAGTAACGTTTAAGTAAGAACCTTTAACTTCACCAGTTGCTGATGCTGCACGGTTAATACCTTCCATACAGTATAAGAAACGTTCTCTCCAACGCATAAATGGTTGAGAGTTGATGTTTTCATCATCTTTTAAGAAGTCTAAACCACCTTTTAAACCTTCATATACTACACGACCATAGTTTTTACCAGAAAGACCTAATTTAGGTTTTACAGTTGCACCTAATAATGGAACACCGTATTTGTTTAAACGCTCACGTTCTACAACAATACCTGTTGCAGGACCTTGGAATGTTTTTAAGTATGAATGAGGAATACGCATATCTTCTAAACGTAAAGCAGACACGGCTTTAAAACCAAAAACATTACCAATAATAGATGCAGTTAAGTTAGCTAAAGAACCTTCTTCAAATAAATCACATTCATATGCGATAAAAGCAAAATATTGATCTGTTGTATTAGGTACTGGATCTACACGGTAAGCTTTAGCACGGTAACGCTCACACGCTGTTAATAAATCTGTCCAAACAACAGTCCAAGTTGCTGTAGAAGACTCACCAGCAACAGCAGCAGCTGCTTCTACTGGATCTACACCTGGTTGTGGTGTAATACGGAATAATGCAAGAATATCAGTATCTTGTACTGTGTATGAAGCATCCCAGTAACCCATTTTAGCATAAGGGATTACACCAGATTCGTAACGGTCACTTTTAATTCGAGTCCGTTCTGATACAGATTGAGACATTTATTTCTCCTTAAAATAAAAAGGCAATATATAATAGATATTTAACTAATTTACTTAAATTAGCTCTATCGGTTGAATTTTAAAAACAACCTTGTTTATAATTATAACACTAATTTAATTATAAAATTATAGTATTATTATTTAATAATACTATAATTTTTAAGAATAATTAAAAATATAAAACACTTTTATTTCTTTAAATACTAGAATAATTCTCTTATAATAAAAATTAAAAATTATAAAACTGAAAAATTTTAAATATAATTCATTTAAATACTACTATCTGTTAATTTTATGATTAATCAATCCAATAAAATATTGAACACTGATATAAGTAAATTAGTCAATCAACCTTATAAATACGGTTTCTCTACAGAAATTGAAAAAGATATTATTGAAACAGGTTTGAACGAAAAAACAATTCAATTAATTTCAAAAAAAAAAGATGAACCAAAATTTTTATTAGATTTTCGTTTAAAAGCTTACAAAAAATGGAAAAAAATGACAGCACCTGAATGGGCTCAATTAAAATTTCCAGAAATCAATTATCAAGATATTATTTATTATTCTGCGCCAAAATTTAAAAAAAAGTTAAATAGTCTTGACGAAGTTGATCCTGAACTACTTAAAACATTCGAAAAGTTGGGAATTTCTTTAACTGAACAAAAACGATTAACAAATGTTGCAGTTGATGCTGTTTTTGATAGTGTTTCTATTGCAACAACTTTTAAAAAAGAGTTAGCTCAATATGGGGTAATTTTCTCTTCGATTTCTGAAGCAATTCAAGATTATCCAGAGCTTATCGAAAAATATTTAGGAACTGTAGTACCAATAGGAGATAATTATTTTTCCGCTTTAAATTCAGCAGTTTTTACAGATGGATCTTTTTGTTATATTCCTGAGAATGTACTATGTCCTTTAGATTTATCCACTTATTTTCGAATAAATGATCAAAAATCAGGACAATTTGAACGGACATTAATTATTGCTGAAAAAAACAGTAAAGTAAGTTACTTAGAAGGCTGTACCGCTCCTCAATATGATAGTAATCAACTTCATGCAGCTATTGTTGAATTAATAGCATTAGATAACGCTTTCATTAAATACTCTACCATTCAAAATTGGTATTCGGGAAATGATATAGGAGAAGGAGGTGTTTATAATTTTGTTACTAAACGTGGTTTATGTACAGGAGTAAATGCAAAAATATCTTGGACACAAGTTGAAACAGGGTCCTCGATTACATGGAAATATCCTAGTTGTTTATTAGTTGGTGATAATTCGAAAGGAGAGTTTTATTCTGTAGCTTTAACAAATGACTATCAGCAAGCTGATACGGGTAGTAAAATGATTCATGTTGGAAAAAATACACGTAGTCGTATTATTTCGAAGGGAATCTCTGCAGGAAACTCTAAAAATACATACCGAGGATTTGTAAATATAAACAATAAAGCCTTAGGTTCACGTAATTACTCACAATGTGATTCTTTGCTTATTGGTAATTTATCTAATGCAAATACGTTTCCTTTTATTTCCGTTCAAAATTCCACAACGAAAATCGAGCATGAAGCGTCAACATCAAAAATTGGTGAAGAACAAATTTTTTATTTTTTACAACGTGGAATTTCTTTAGAAAAAGGTATAGAGTTAATGATTAGCGGATTTTGTCAAGAAGTTTTTACAGAATTACCATTAGAATTTGCTGCAGAAGCAGATCAGTTATTAAGTTTAAAATTAGAAGGAAGTATTGGCTAATGACTTTAAATCATCCTATTTTAGAAATTAAAAATTTGAAAGCCTCGATTAATGATAATGAAATTTTGAAAAACTTTACTTTAAGTATTAATAAAGGCGAAATACATGCAATAATGGGACCAAATGGATCAGGTAAGAGTACATTTTCAAAAATTCTTGTTGGACATCCAGCATATAAAGTTTTAAAAGGTGAAATTCGTTTTAAAGGATTAAATATTTTAGATTTAGAACCTGAAGAAAGATCACATTTAGGTCTTTTTTTAGCTTTTCAATATCCCATTGAAATCCCAGGTGTTAGTAATGAAGATTTTTTGCGACTTGCATATAATTCAAAACAAAAATTTTATGATAAACCTGAAGTAGATCCATTGGAATTTTTAAATATAATAAATAAAAAATTACAATTAGTAGATATGTCACCCATATTTTTAAGTCGAAATGTAAATGAAGGATTTTCAGGAGGTGAGAAAAAGCGTAATGAGATTTTGCAAATGATATTATTAGATTCAGAAGTTTCAATATTAGATGAAACTGATTCCGGCTTAGATATTGATGCTTTAAAAACAATTTCAAAAGGTATTAATACTTTTATGAATCCAGAAAAAGCCATAATTTTAATTACACATTATCAACGATTATTAGATTATGTTAAACCTGATTATGTTCACGTGATGCAAAATGGAAAAATAGTCAAAACAGGTCCTGCCGAATTAGCAAACGAATTAGAAAGCAAAGGGTATGAATGGCTTAAATAAAGTTCTTCTCTTAAAAGAGAGCTTTTATATAAAAAAACACCTATAATTAAGAAAAAATGTTTATACTAGGTGATGTTCCTGTATATTTTTTAATATTGGGTAATTTACTAAATTAGTTCAATTTTATGTACCCAGATAATTTTTATTCAAGTACGTTTACATTATTAGCGGATGCGGGAGTCGGAAAACATTTTTACTGGAATATTGCCTGGTTTTTTAGTACATGGACAAGTTTTAGTAGTTAGCTGGTTTGTAATAATTCTTTTATTAGGATTATCATTCTTGGGTACTCGTGAAACTAGTCGAATTCCACACAATCTTCAAAATTTTGTGGAAACAGCTTTCGATTTTATTACAGATATCGCTAGAGATCAATTAGGTGAAAGTTTTTATAAAGAGTGGATACCGTTTATTGGTACTTTATTCTTATTTATATTTGGCTGTAATTGGGCAGGAGCACTTATTCCATGGAAATTAATTGAATTACCAGAAGGAGAATTTGCAGCACCAACTAACGATATTAATACAACAGTCGCATTAGCATTATTAACATCACTTGCATATTTTTATGCAGGTTTAAGTAAAAAAGGGTTAGGATATTTTAAACGATATGTCCAACCGATTCCGCTTCTTCTACCAATTAATATTTTAGAAGATTTTACAAAACCATTATCACTAAGTTTCCGATTATTTGGAAATGTATTAGCTGATGAATTAACAATTACTGTACTTACATCTCTAGTTCCATTAGTAGTTCCATTACCAATTATGGTACTAGGTGTTTTTGCAGGTTCCGTACAAGCCTTAATTTTCTCAACCTTAGCCGCAGCATATATTGCGGAAGCACTTGAGTAAATTAATATCAAATTAGATTTTTCTAAAATTATATTTATATTCACATTTATTAATTAAGATTTATTATGGATTCTATTATTTCTGCTGCTTCTGTTATTGCTGCTGGTTTAGCAATTGGTTTAGCTGCAATTGGACCTGGTATTGGTCAAGGTAACGCTGCTGGTCAAGCTGTTGAAGGTATTGCTCGTCAACCAGAAGCAGAAAACAAAATTCGTGGTACATTATTATTAAGTTTAGCTTTCATGGAAGCTTTAACAATTTATGGTTTAGTAGTAGCATTAGCATTATTATTCGCTAATCCATTTAATAGTTAATTAAACTTTAATTAATTACGAAATATACAAATAGACATAAAGTTAAAGAATTTTACTTTATGTCTATTTAATAAAAATTTTTAATTCTATAGTATAACATATAGATTTTACATGGTTAATTTTTCAATATTAATTTCAAGTTCAGAAGTCAATGGTCCTGGCGGATTATTTGATATTGACGCAACTTTACCATTAGTAGCAATTCAATTTTTAGTACTAATGGTTCTATTAAATATAATACTATATAGTCCATTATTATCAGTTATTGCTGAACGTAAAGAATATATTCTAACTAATCTAACGAAAGCTGCTTCTTTATTAGAAGAAGCAAATGCATTAACTGAGCAATATGAACAACAATTAAATAGCGTCCGTAAAGAAACACAATTAGAAATTACAAATGCGCAAAAAATGTATAAAGAAATTTTTGAAATCGAATTAAACATTTCTCAAACATATATTGATGATTTATTAGATTCTATTATAGAAGACCTTCTTGAGAAAAAGAATACCGCTCTTAATAGTTTAGATAAAATAGTTCAATCATTATGTGGCGAAATTGAAACTCGATTATCAATTTAAATTTTTTGTTAAACGTAATTTTCCTTTTTATAAGTGAACAGGTTATATAAAAACTCTAAAACATGGAAAATTTTGATCAAATTTTTACATTATGCGCCGAAAGTGAAGGTATTGGTTTAAATACTGATATTTTAGAAACTGGCGTAATTAACATTCTTGCTTTAATTATTATTTTAGTTGTTACAGGTCGACCGTTTCTTGGTTCTATATTGAGCGAACGAGAATTAGCTATTCGTCAGAGTATTTCTGATGCTGAAAATAGATTCAACGAAGCAAACAGACGATTAACTGAAGCACAAAAACAATTAGCCCAAGTAGACGTTGTTATAGGTGAAATTCGAAATGAAACAGAAAAAGCAAAATACATGTTACTTCAATCGAATGGTTATGAAGCAAAAAAAGAATTAAAAATTCGTTTTGATAGAGCTTTGGCGACTTTTCTTACTAAAGAACGACAGGTATTTCTAGAAGTTAAAGAAAAAATAATCCTATTAGTGTTACAACGAACAATTGTTCGTGCTCAACAGACATTTGGACCAAAAGAACGGGCAGGGGAATTAATTAATGAAACTATTAATAAATTAAAAGGAGATTTATTATGAGTGTGAACCCATTAGCATCAAAAATTGCAGCTCCTTATGCACGTGCTCTATATGATCTTACAGTTGAACAAAATATGATGCATCAAGTCACGGCTGATTTTCAAAATTTAGACGTCTTTTTTGCTAAAACACCGGATTTGACAAAATATTTAAGTAATCCTCTTATTAGTTCAGAAGAAAAAGAGGAAATTTTGACTAAAACTTTAAAACCACAAATAAATAAAGAAACTTTTAAGTTCTTAATGGTTTTGGTTAATAGAGGTCGAATTAATTTATTACAAACAGTTATTGCTCGTTACTTAGAATTAGTCTACGAAACAGCATCAATTAAAATCATAGAAGTTTATACAGCTTTTGGATTTACAAATTTACAAAAACATACATTAATTAAAAAACTAAAAGAATTAACAAACGCTCGAGAAATTAGATTAATTATTAATGTTGATCCAACTCTTATTGGAGGTTTTTTAATTAAAACGAATTCAAAAGTAATTGATTTCACAATTAAAAATCAACTACAAAAATTATCTAAGCATTTAGATAGTGTTTTAGAAATTTAAAAATAACTAAAATCTTTTATTAACTTTTTATTTTAAAAATAATACAATGATAAATATTCGTCCAGACGAAATTAGTAGTATTATCCGTGAACAAATTGAAAAATATGACCAAGATGTTAAAGTAGATAACGTTGGTACTGTTTTACAAGTTGGTGATGGTATTGCTCGTGTTTATGGTCTTGATCAAGTAATGAGTGGAGAACTTTTAGAATTCGAAGATAAAACTATTGGTATTGCACTTAATTTAGAAAATGATAACGTTGGTGTTGTATTAATGGGTACAGGTCGTCAAATTTTAGAAGGCGGTACAGTTAAAGCAACTGGTAAAATTGCTCAAATTCCAGTTGGTGATTCATTTTTAGGACGAGTAGTTAATCCATTAGGATCTCCTATTGATGGAAAAGGAGAAATAACGGGTTCAGAAACACGTTTATTAGAAGCTATGGCACCTGGAATTATTAGTCGTAAATCTGTTTGTGAACCTTTACAGACCGGAATTACTTCTATTGATGCAATGATTCCAATTGGACGAGGCCAACGTGAATTAATTATTGGTGACCGACAAACAGGAAAAACATCAATTGCTGTTGATACAATTATTAATCAAAAAACAGAAGATGTTGTTTGTGTTTATGTTGGAATTGGTCAAAAAGCCTCAACTGTAGCACAAGTTGTTAATGTATTAGAAGAAAAACAAGCAATGTCGTATACTATTATTGTTTGTGCTAGTGCAAATGATCCTGCTACATTACAATATATTGCTCCTTATGCTGGTGCTGCATTAGCAGAGTATTTCATGTATAATGGAAAGGCAACATTAGTTATTTATGATGATTTAACAAAACAAGCAATGGCATATCGACAAATGTCATTACTTCTTCGCCGTCCTCCTGGACGTGAAGCGTACCCAGGTGATGTTTTCTATTTACATTCACGGTTATTAGAGCGAGCAGCCAAACTTAGTGATGCATTGGGTGGTGGTAGTATGACTGCTTTACCAATTATTGAAACTCAAGCAAGTGATGTATCTGCGTATATTCCTACAAACGTAATTTCAATTACTGATGGTCAAATTTTCTTATCAAATGACTTATTTAATTCAGGAATTCGTCCAGCAATCAATGTAGGGATTTCTGTGTCACGAGTAGGATCAGCTGCACAAACAAAAGCAATGAAAAAAGTTGCTGGTAAATTAAAACTGGAATTAGCTCAGTTTGCTGAATTAGAAGCTTTTTCTCAATTCGCTTCAGATTTAGATGAAGCAACTCAAAAACAATTAGCACGTGGTACTCGATTACGTGAAGTTTTAAAACAACCTCAAAATTCTCCATTAAGCGTTCCTGAGCAAGTTGCTTTAATTTATACAGGTATTACAGGTTCTCTTGATGATGTTGAAGTGGGAGATGTTAAAAGCTATTGTGCTAGTTTATTAACATTTTTAAATACATCACAACAAGAATTTATATCTGAAGTTGGTTCGACAAATCAATTTACTGATAAAGCAGAAGAGTTATTAAAACAAGCAATTGTTGATACTAAAGAGATATTTATGAAAGATAAATAATTAATAGTAATAGAATGTTTCATAAATTATAAAAATCTATCAAAAAGGTTTTATGATTTATGGAACATTTTTATTTGTAATCTGAAATCTTAAATGAAGCAAACAATAAATAGTAATTTTTTCTTATTGATAAATATAAGTGAGATAAAAGTGACGACATTTTTTTATTTTTAATACAATTTAAGAATTTAAGAATTGATTGTTCGATTAATTTTATAATCTTAAAATTAAAAACTTTCATGGCGTTCATTAATTTTAGTAGTAAATTTATAACTGTATAATATTTTTTTTTACATTTAAATCATTACTTAAAAAAAATCTTATATATTACTAAAATTAAACTGTTATATTACAATTTAAAATATAAAAAAATATGAAATTGTTAAAATTAATTAAATTAATTAATTTTTATTTACTTCACATATAATATTAGGGTAGCTAACGTTTTTCTAGTTTAGTTGTAAGAAAGTCAAAAACCATTTTTTAGATTAAGGAATGAATCACTATGGCATTACCATGGTATCGTGTTCATACTGTTGTTTTAAATGACCCTGGTAGATTAATTGCAGTACATTTAATGCATACAGCATTAGTTGCGGGTTGGGCTGGATCAATGGCATTATATGAACTTGCAGTATTTGATCCATCTGATCCTGTATTAAATCCAATGTGGCGTCAAGGTATGTTTGTTATGCCGTTTATGACTCGTCTAGGAATCACTGATTCTTGGGGTGGTTGGAGTATCACAGGAGAAAGTGTATCTAATCCTGGAATTTGGAGTTTCGAAGGTGTAGCTTTATCACACATTATTTTATCAGGTTTGTGTTTTTTAGCTGCTATTTGGCATTGGGTATATTGGGATTTAGAATTATTCCGTGATCCAAGAACTGGTGAACCTGCTTTAGATTTACCAAAAATTTTTGGTATACACTTATTTTTATCAGGTTTATTATGTTTTGGTTTTGGAGCATTCCACGTGACTGGATTATTCGGCCCTGGTATTTGGGTATCAGACGCCTATGGTATTACTGGAAAAGTACAACCAGTAGCTCCTGCATGGGGAGCAGATGGATTTAATCCATTTAATCCTGGTGGTATTGCAGCACATCATATTGCAGCTGGAATTTTTGGTATTTTTGCAGGTATTTTCCATTTAACAGTACGTCCACCACAACGTTTGTATCGAGCTTTAAGAATGGGTAATATTGAAACTGTATTATCTAGTAGTATTTCAGCAGTATTCTTTGCTGCTTTTGTTACATCTGGTACAATGTGGTATGGGGCGGCAGCTACTCCAATTGAATTATTTGGTCCAACGCGTTACCAATGGGATAGTGGCTATTTCCAACAAGAAATTGAACGTCAAGTTGAAACATCAGTAACTGAAGGATTATCTGAGAGTCAAGCTTGGTCACGAATTCCAGATAAACTTGCTTTTTATGATTATATTGGAAACAATCCAGCAAAAGGTGGTTTATTCCGTGCAGGCCCTATGGATAAAGGAGATGGTATTGCTGAAGCATGGTTAGGTCATCCAATCTTCCGAGATAAAGAAGGTCGTGAATTAACAGTGCGAAGAATGCCAGCCTTTTTTGAAACATTTCCTGTTATTTTAGTGGATAAAGACGGAATTATTCGTGCAGATATTCCATTCCGTCGTGCTGAATCGAAATATAGTATTGAACAAGTTGGTGTAACCGTAGATTTTTATGGTGGAAAATTAAATGGTCAAACATTTAAAGATGCTCCAACAGTTAAGAAATTTGCTCGTAAAGCACAATTAGGAGAAGTTTTTGAATTTGATAGAACAAGTTTAGAATCAGATGGTGTATTCCGCAGCAGTCCACGTGGTTGGTATACATACGGTCATGCTAATTTTGCTTTATTGTTCTTCTTAGGTCATTTATGGCATGGCGGTCGTACAATCTTCCGTGATGTATTTACAGGTATTGGTGCTGAAGTTACGGAACAAGTAGAATTTGGTGCGTTCCAAAAACTTGGTGATAAATCAACTAAGAAACAAGGTGCTGTATAGATTATAGTCTTTGTTTTTTAAATTCATTTAAATTTAAACAGGATTAAACAATGGAAGCCTTAGTTTATACATTTTTACTTATTGGTACTTTAATGGTAATTTTCTTTGCAGTATTCTTCCGAGAAACACCTAGAATTATCAAAAAATAAAACCATTTTTATGGTTTTATTTTTTAATCTTCATGTTCTTCGAATGGATCACGCAAATTTTTTGAAGCAGGTCCAAACGCAGTATATATTGAATATGTCGTAATCCCTAAAAGTAAACTTGATACAAAAATTACAATAATAGTTGCTGTTTCCATGTTATATACTTATTTAAATTAACGTTTTAGTATTATATAACATACAATAGAAAAATTAATTTATTGAAAATATAAAATATTTTTATGGCATTAAGAACAAGATTAGGTGAAATTTTACGCCCATTAAATGCTGAATATGGTAAGGTAGCACCTGGGTGGGGAACAACTCCAATTATGGGTGTAGTAATGTTAGCATTTTTAGTATTCTTATTAATTATTTTACAAATTTATAACTCATCTTTAATTATTGAAAATGTTGATGTAGATTGGGCAAATGGTATTGTCTAAATATAATAAATAAATAATTTAAAAGGATTTTTAAACCTTTTAAATTATAAAAATTTAAATTAATTTTAAATAAACAGATATATGGATATTATAAGTTTAGGTTGGGCTGGGTTAATGACAATGTTTACATTTTCATTAGCATTAGTAGTATGGGCTCGAAACGGTTTTTAAATCTTAGAACTTTGTAAAACTTAAAAATTTTAATTATTATGACAGTACTTTTAAATATATTTCCTTATGCAAGCCCAGAAATTGTAAGCGCAGCAGTTACATGTTTCTTTATGACATTATTTGGTCTTTCATTAGGCTTTGCATTATTAAAAATTCAAGGTGAATAAGAAATATTTAATAATAATATGAAAAATATTATTATTAAATATTTCGTAAAATCTAACCAAACGGGACTGACGAGACTCGAACTCGCAACTTCCGCCGTGACAGGGCGGTGCTCTAACCAATTGAACTACAATCCCTTAAATAATTTTTATTATTTCTACTATATCAAATACATATTAAAAATGTCAACTTCTTATAATTTTTTAATCAAGGAGAAACAGGGATTCGAACCCTGGGTACAAGTTTTTGTACGATAGATTAGCAATCTATTGCTTTCGACCACTCAGCCATTTCTCCTAAATCAATAAACTTAAATAATTTCAGTCTAAATAAATGGCTCTGGTGGGATTTGAACCTACGACCTTGGGCTTATGAGTCCCCTGCTCTAACCACTGAGCTACAGAGCCATATTTAACTGTGACGTAACTGAATCTTATCACGAGAAATCTAATTATTGTAAACTATTTATTATTTTTAATTTAAAATTTGTTTTATTTATTAAATACTACTTATAATATATATATTATAAGTAGTATTTAATAAATAAAATTTTTGTATGAATAATTTCTGGACTAATGTTTTTCGTTATCCACGATTTTTTATCAGTAGTCTAATAGGATTAATTTTAGTAATTTTAACGCCTTTTAAAAGTTTATTTAAAACATCGAAATTACGAATATTTTTAATAATATTTCTTTTATTATTTCTTTTAGCTTTATCTAATATTCTTATAAATATGATAGGCTTATAAGTTTTAATTTCCAATTAAAACAATTAAATAATATTAAAATTAGTATGTCAAAAGAAAACATACTACAAGTTACAAAAATAATTAATTTTGGATTGATTTAGAGTCCAATGCAAAATAGTCCTTGATATACTATTGTAAAGGATAAACTTATAATTCAGAATATTGAAATTTGTCACAAATTAGAAACTAGTTATATAACTAATTTTGGCTAATATCAAATTTTGAATCGGAAGTAATAGATTTGTAGTTCAGTTTAGTATTATAATAATTAGAACAAAATTTATCATCTATATTATAATTATCGGTAATTTTTACCCAGGAGTGTTAAGACAAAACGAAGAATTATTTCATGAAAATCGTTATTTATCTTTGAATATTTAATTAAAATAACGACAATCAATTTTGTGAATTATTCAAGAAATTAATTTTTAAAACAAATCTGAATTAAAAAAATATTATTCTTATATAATTTTGGAGTAGTAAAAATAAAAATTGTTATTCAATAATTACTTCAAATGTAAGGATTAAAATTAATATAAACCAGAAGATTTATAAATTTTACGATAGCCAATAACTATATAAACGATAATTTTTACTTGAAACTCTTAGAATTAAAGCTACTTAAGCAAAAACCCTAACATCATCCTTTATTATCTTTGGAAATAGGAAAATTAGAAATAAATTTCATATTTTAAAAACTTTTAAATGGGCCGAGTTGGATTTGAACCAACGTAGCATAACGCAGCGGATTTACAATCCGCCCCCTTTAACCACTCGGGCACCGACCCTTTGACTTATATTCTATCAAAGAATAAGATACAAAACAATATTAAAATTATTTTAAATATTTATAATCTGATTTTAATATTGACAGTATTATTAATCTTAGTTATATAAAAGGATATATAACTAGAAAATAATTAAAGGGTAATTAACTCAGTGGTAGAGTGTCTGCCTTACAAGCAGAAGGTCACAGGTTCAAATCCTGTATTACCCATTATTTTTTAGAAAAATATTAAGGTATTATTATTTTTAATAGTTGCTATATTTAAGGGCCTATCGTCTAATGGATAGGACAGAAACCTTCTAAGTTTCCAATGTAGGTTCGATTCCTACTGGGCCTAAACGATGAATTTCATATTTTCAGTATTCATTTTTAAATCAAAATGCACTTATTGTTTTTTAATTTATTTCTAGCTTCTTAAATTTTGTTAATATATTAGAATTATTTTCTACAAATCTATCATAAAAAAGAAAATAGGTAATTAATAGAAGAAATTAATATAATCACTTCAATAGATTTATAGTAAAATTAGAAGTAATATTATTGGTTATTTTGTTATTTAAAATTTCAATAAAAATTTATAAATTAAGGATTTTAAAAATGATTAATTGGCAAGTTATTGGCCAGCTCGTAGCAACAGGCGCTATTATGTTAGCAGGCCCAGCAGTAATTGTATTGTTAGCTTTAAAAAAAGGTAATCTTTAATCTATTACAAAATGTCATCTATATAAAAAATTTTAAGGAATATTTATGATAACTGCTTTAGTAGGTTTATTAGTTTTAATTTCGTTAATTTTAGTTATTACAGTTCCCGTTGCTTTGGCTACTCCTGGTGAGTGGGAAGAATCTAAAGGAACATTTAACCGAGTTTTTCAAGCTTGGGTTAGTCTTGTTATAGTAATTGCAGCAGCTGATGGGATTTCATCGGCAATTTAATCTGTTTAGAAATTATAGTCTAGACTATAATTTCTAACATTTCACACGGTATAATTTACGTATTTGGAAATTCATTTTATTATTGTTAAATAATTTTTGAAAGCAAAAACAAAACTATTTAAAAATGTTTAAATGACATTTCTAAAGAACATTTTAGATTATTATATTATCTATTATTATATTCTAACTACATTTGTTCTTTATGATGTTTTGGCACGTATCGTAACGTTAAGGCAGCAAAGAAATTTAAAAGTTTTACAAAACTAGTAATAAATTTCATTACTTTATTTTGAAGTAGTACCATAGTTTTTATTAATTAATTATTAGTTAACGTAGAGACTATTATCGACATAGTATTATGTTCAGTATTCGGAAAAGGTATTTTTTTACTCAATTAAAAAGGTACTAGCTTTTCAAGAAATATTATTAATTATTTTCTTATTTAAAATTTCAATAAAAGTTTAGAAATTATAGGATAAGCTATAATTTCTAAACTTTTAATTATTGACAAAATCAATAAAGTTTTATAAGTTTTGAGGTAGTAGAATATCATTTTAAATTTATCTGGTTAATACTTAGCGGGCATAGCTCAGTGGTAGAGCGCAACCTTGCCAAGGTTGATGTCGCGCGTTCGAATCGCGTTGCCCGCTTTTATCAACTGTTTAATAATTTAATTATTACCATTAAATAAACTTGTAGGCCCCCATCGTCTAGAGGCCTAGGACAGCTCCCTTTCACGGAGCAAACAGGGATTCGAATTCCCTTGGGGGTAATATTAAAATAAGTAATTAAAATTTTAATTATTAATTGACAATGAGTAACCTAACAATTAGAATTGGGTCATTATACACATCCGAAAAGACTATTTTTAATTGTAATATTATTAGATTCTAGAAAAATAGAAAATTATTTATAAAAGATTATGTATGTTATTGTAATTCTTGCAATTTTTTCTAATCTTAAAATTTTTAACATAACATATTATTTATCTATTTCTTTAATCAAATAACAATGCATACAATACTAAGACTCATTTCACTTTTAATATCAATTAGCCAAGAAACAATTTTGAGTTGGCTTGGTATTGAACCTCCTCAATATAAAGACGTTATGGTGGGCTTTGAAAATTACGATATGGGATCATTAGAAGAACTTATTCCAGTCTCAACAGATATTTCATTAGAAACTTTTCGGTTAATTGTAGTCGGTCTTTGGGATAAAGTTTTAAATGGATTAACTTTTACTAATATTGAGGATATTATACTTTTTCTTGCCTTTACTCGATTTATTATTCTTGCTATAAGGTATAATATAAAAACATCATTTTATATTACTTGTATAGGATTAGCAGCAGCATATTTATGGTATAGACATTTAATTGATTTAACTATAATTTATCGAAGGGCTTTTAGTTTAAGTCGATTTACTCGCACATTAGCACGACAATCTGAAGATTTGAATCTTATAGAGAAAGGCTTTAGTTCTAATGTAGGTTCTTCCAGACAATTTCGTAATCCAATAGCTACTGTTTTCAATGCTATTCTTAGATTTTCGGCTATAGGACCCTATAGAATTGATGTTATTTCCATGATGTTTGCTAATGTTAAAGGACCTTTAAAAGAGTATACTGATGGATTATATTATTTTATATATCGCGATGTAGTCCCTTACGTATATAGATTTGTTATAACTGAAGGTAAACAAATGCTCGGTTTAGTTACGTATACATTTATAACTAGAATGAATAAAAAGTACTGTCCATACTTGGTTAGATGGCATTGGACTTTTTTAATATGTTTATCATTTGGTGAAGCTTTTCTTTTTGACCTTTCAAGAAGATTAACAGTTTATTATGATTTTGTATTAATACCAAAACTAAAGGCAGTAGGGGTTATGGAACTCCCTGAAAGAGGTTTAGAATATCAGTGCTGGCTTGTAAAACTTATATTAGTAACTGTTATGTATTTTCACTTAGCAGTTGTTGTTTTTGGTTTATTACATGCTCTTTTCGGCCAATATTTTTTCTTTCCAGCTGTAACAGAAGCTGCAGAAACTCATATCGGACCCCGTCCTAAGAATTCAATCTATAGTGGAGGTTATACAGCCTGGCAAGACTTCGATGAGAAAAAGAATAGAAGCGCTTTATTTCCAAAAATGTGGTATGGTTGGTTTGGAAGAGGGACTAAAGAGAATATTATTTATCAAATCCCAATTGCTCGAAGCATTCGAAAATATTTCAGAAAAATAGGCAAACGATTGCGCAAAAAACTACGACAATTAATTAAAACAATAGGCGAAATATTGTAAGAATTTATCAACAATAAGTACATAGCATTTAATTGAAGATAATTTAAATTACTATAATATTCACATAAATAGTTATTATTTAAAATTTTATTTTATTTCAAAATAATTTACATTAATATATAGTTGATGTTGTATAGTACAATAGTATTAATAAAATTAGTTATCTATTAATACTATTGTATTCTAATATTAGTGAGCAAACAAGTTTTATAATTACTATATTTAATTGTTATCTAAACTAATTCTTATATAATTTACCTTATTTATAGAGATGACCCTAACCCGGAATAAGAACCGTATATGAATAAACTAAGCATAGTTATTACAGCTAAACCACCCACTAAACCTACCAGCCATAAAGGAATTCTACCAGTATTTGACATCTAAAAAACTCCTATTTTATATTTATTAGTTGAAGAAATAACTTGAAAATAAGACAGCTAAAACAAAAATTAATAAAAGTCCCCAGTATAGAGAAGTTCGATTTAATTCTACCGCTTGTTTATTTGGATTTGGACCTGTCATAAAAATTACCTCGTATCTATATTATTAATTTATCTTTGAATGAATTGCATTAGCTGTAATTCCACCTAAGAAAAATACAGTTGGAACAGCTAAACCATGAATTGCTAGCCAACGGAAAGTAAAAATTGGATAAGCTACAGGTTGATTAATATTTTTTGCCATGTTTTATACCTCTTATAAACCTTTAGTTAAATCTTCTAATTCTTGTTTTGCACTGAATCGATCATTTACTAGTGGTACTTGTTGACGATCTTGCGTAAAATATTCATTTGGACGTGGCGTCCCAAAAACATCGTATGCTAATCCAGTACTAATAAATAACCATCCTGATACAAAAAGAGATGGAATTGTGATACTATGAATAATCCAATAACGTACACTTGTGATAATATCTGAAAACGGACGTTCACCAGTAGACCCACCCGACATAATTTATATTCTCCTGTAAAAAATGATTGTTGCTCATTCAGATACATAACCAAAAGCGGGCAGGGGGAATCGAACCCCCATCATTAGCTTGGAAGGCTAAGGTTTTACCACTAAACTATGCCCGCATATATCCATTATAGAATTATGCGGGTATAAAAAGCAATAAAGTCTTATAAATTTTCTAATTTCAAGTTTAGAAACTTTGCTAAATCAGCTGCTTCTTCTTCTAGATTTGAAATTGTAGTTGGTTGTTGAACAGGCGTTAATGGAATTTTACGTTCATCTTTTAAACATAAATAAATAATCCGTTTTGGATTTAATCCTTCTGAAATTTTTATACCAATAGACCGAATGTTTGTTAAAGGATAAGTTAAAAGAAATCTCTCGATTTTTTCCAGGAAATCCTTTTCGAACTATTTTAACAAGATTTTCTACTTTATTATATTCATTATACCCACTTCCAATATCCCAAAATAAGTTATAATAATATAAAGGCTAAGTAATAAACTTAATGTTCCATAAAAAACCATAACGATGCCTTGTGGAAAAAAAATTAGTTCTTTAGGATTTGCGAATGGTAATAAATTAAGTTTAAAATAACTGGAAATTCCTGCTAATAAAAAACTTAATCCCCCACTAAATAAAAAAAATGCCCAGAAGTAATTACTAAAACGTCTCGACCCAACAATTTTATCTTGACGAATTTCTTTTTGCATTTGTTAAAGTTTAATAAAGTATTAAATTAATCTGATTGATTTTAAACCTAAAAATAAACCTGATGTAAGAGCAAAACAAAATCCTACTAATAAAAAGTAATCAATAACAACTGTCATAAAATCTTTTTGTTTTATAAAAAATGAAGTTTATAAAAATTTTTCTATATATTAGTATATATTATATAGTAATATATAGAAAAATTTTGGTTGGTAAAAATTTTCATTAATTTTTTAAATACCTTAGATTAATTAAAAAATTTTACTATTAATTACATTAAATTTTAAATTAAATTTATGGCTAATTTTATTTAAACCGTATAATGATGATCCGTTTGTTGGACATTTAGCAACACCGATAACATCATCAGCAGTTACACGAGCAATTTTAAAAAATTTACCGGCATATCGATTTGGTTTAACCCCTTTATTGCGTGGTTTAGAAATTGGCTTAGCACATGGCTATTTTTTAATCGGTCCATTTTTTAAACTTGGTCCACTACGTAATTCTGATATTGCTTTATTTGCAGGTTTTCTTTCAACGATTGGATTAATTTTAATCCTAACATTAGGATTAACTATCTATGGTGCAGCTGTTTTTGGTCAAGAAAAAAACCAAAGCGTAGAAAATCTAAATAATCTACAAACAAAAAAAGCATGGGATCAATTTAAAGGTGGATTTTTCGTTGGTGCGTGTGGAAGCGCCGGATTTGCTTTTATTTGTCTTTCAAGTATTCCAAGTTTTACATTAAATTAAAGCTTTACTTTAACATAATAAATCGGTTAAAATCTAGTCGATTTATTATATAAAATTCAAAACGTATTTCTTATTATTAAAAAAATAATTGTTTTTATGAATAATACACCTGTAAATTTGCAAGAAGAGTATGCTAAAACAGAAATTGCAAAAATTTTAAATCTATTAGATGAAGAGTTAGTGGGTTTAGCACCAGTTAAATCACGTATTAGAGAAATTGCGGCATTATTATTAATTGACAAATTAAGAAAAAATTTAGGAATTGCTGCTGGTAACCCCGGTTTACATATGTCATTTACCGGCAGTCCAGGTACAGGTAAGACAACCGTTGGTTTAAAAATGGCAGATATTTTATTTCAATTGGGTTATATAAAAAAAGGACATTTGTTAACTGTCACTCGAGATGATTTAGTTGGTCAATATATTGGTCATACAGCTCCAAAAACAAAAGAAGTTCTTAAAAAAGCAATGGGTGGAGTATTATTTATTGATGAAGCGTATTATTTATATAAACCTGATAATGAACGAGATTATGGCTCGGAAGCAATTGAGATATTATTACAAGTTATGGAAAATCAACGAGATGATTTAGTAGTCATCTTAGCTGGTTATAAAGCTCCAATGGATAAATTTTATGAATCAAATCCAGGTCTATCATCTCGAATAGCAAATCATATAGATTTTCCTGATTATAGTGTTGAAGAATTATTAGAAATTTCAAAGATGATGTTAGAAGAACAGCAATATCAATTAACTCCAGATGCTGAAATTGCTTTAATCAGTTATATACAAAAACGAAAAGAAAAACCATTATTTGCAAATGCTCGTAGTGTTAAAAATGCTTTAGATCGTGCTCGAATGCGTCAAGCTAATCGAATTTTTGATAGTCGTGGCCAAGTTTTAACAAAAAAAGAATTAGTTAATATTGAAGCTGAAGATATATTACAAAGTACAGTTTTTGATTAAAAAACCAAAATATATTTTTGGTTTTTTTTAAATATAAAAAGTTATTTAAATAAAAATCTATATGAGTCTACTTATTATCGGTGGAACAGGTACGCTTGGACGTCAAATTGTTCTTCAAGCTTTAACAAAAGGTTATAAAGTTCGCTGTTTAGTTCGAAATTTTCGCAAAGCTAATTTTTTAAAAGAATGGGGTGTTGAATTAGTTTATGGTGATTTAAGTCGTCCAGAAACAATTCCTCCTTGTTTTAAAGGAATTAGCGCTGTTATTGATGCTTCAACTAGTCGACCAACAGAATTATATGCACTAAAAACAGTCGATTGGAATGGGAAATTAGCATTAATTGAGGCTGCAAAAGCCGCCAATATTCAACGATTTATTTTTTGTTCCGCACAAAATTTGGAACAGTTTTCCAATATTCCCTTAATGAAATTAAAACAAGGAATCGAAATTAAATTAAAACAATCTAAAATTCCGTATACTATTTTTCGTTTATCCGGTTTTTACCAAGGTTTAATTGAACAATATGCTATTCCTATTTTAGAAAATCTACCTATTTGGGTAACAAATGAAAATACATGTGTTTCATATATGGATACACAAGATATCGCTAAATTTTGTTTAAGAGCTTTACAACTTCCAGATACAACAAATAAAACTTTTGTTTTAGGAGGACCTAAAGGTTGGATATCCTCTGAAATTATTCAATTATGTGAGCAATTAGCAGGACAATCAGCAAAAGTACAACGAATCCCACTTTTAATTTTAAAATTAATTAGTAAGGTATTTGGATTTTTTGAATGGGGACAAGATATAAGTGATCGATTAGCATTTGCGGAAATTTTAAATATTGAGAATAATTTTTCTAAATCAACATTTGATATATATAAAATATTTAAGATTGATCCTGAAGAAATCATAAAATTAGATGATTACTTTTTAGAATATTTTATCCGTTTGTTAAAACGATTACGAGATATTAATTTTGAAGATGTTCAAAAACAGAAAAATTTAATAATATAATATAAAAATTGTAAATTAGCATGAATTATGCTAGCTTTATAGTTAAAATTGTTGGTCAACCTAAACAAACTTTTCCAGATAATCAAACAGCGTTAACAACAATTTTAGTTAAATTTTCTCAAAATCGAAACAATGAAAAAAGTCTCGGATCAATTTTTCAGATATCAATTTGGGGAAATTTAGCATATGATGTTGCACAGTATTATCAAATTAATGATTATATAGTAATTGAAGGTTATATCTCTATTAGAGAAAATTTATTTAATAAATCGTTTCTTACATCTACTAAACAAATTGAAATTTCAGTTTTTAAAATTTATCCATTTTTGTTGAAGAGTATGTAAGTAAGTTATATTAATAATTAACATTTTTTATCGAATTAAATAAGTTATAATTCTTATATTTAAGTATAATTAATATTATTAAAAACAGTTCTTAGGAAAAATTAAATGTTAACTCTAAAAATCTTAGTTTATACAACAGTTATCTTTTTTGTTTCTTTGTTTATTTTTGGATTCCTTTCAAGTGATCCATCACGCAACCCTAATCGTAAAGATCTTGAATAATTGATATAGATAGAAAAAATTTATTAAATTTTTTCTATCTATATTCTTTTACTTTTTTATATTTTAATTTGTCACTTATTTATATTACTTAAAAAAATATATAAGATCTATTTCATTAACTCTATCGAATTTTATAATTTATGAATAATTTCATTTTTATTGTTAATTGGTATTAGAATGAGTTTATGAAAAATAGAATAATAAATATTAAAGATAAGTTTTACTTGTAGAAATAAAAAGTCATTAAATAAATATAATTGAATGGTTCTTAATTTTAAGGATATACTGGAACCAAAAAATATTTTTCGATCAAATCCAAAACTTCCTTATTTAAAAATTAAAATTTGTGTTAATTATAAATGTGTTATTTTAATAATTAGATATATAATATATAGTAATACAGTCTTTTCTTTGTGAAATTTTTTACCAAACTAAAAATTTTTAATTTTCGTTATTTTTGAATGAAACGTTTTAATTTAATAACTTTACTTCTTGCAATAAGTTTACTACCGAGTCAAGCGCTAGCAGATATTGGTGGATTAACAAAATGTAGTGATTCACCAGCCTTTAATAAAAGATTAAAAGCAAGTGTTAAAAAATTAGAACAACGGATGGCTAAATATGAAGCAAATTCTCCATCTGCGTTAGCATTACAACAACAAATTGAACGAACAGAAGCTCGATTTGATAAGTATAGCCGTTCGGAATTATTATGTGGTACAGATGGGTTACCTCATTTAATTGCTGACGGACGTTGGAGTCATGCTGCTGAATTTATTCTTCCAGGATTTGGATTTATTTATATTTCAGGTTGGATTGGATGGGTAGGACGGAAATATTTACGAGCAGTCAGTACTACTAAAAATCCGGCTGAAAGTGAAATTATTATTAATGTACCATTAGCTTTAAAAATAATGACGACTGGTTATATGTGGCCAATTTCAGCTTGGACAGAATTAGTAAGTAATGAATTAGTTGCTTTAGATGAAGAAGTAACTGTATCACCTCGTTAAAATTATTAAATATTTAATTATAAAATTAATTTCAACTTATATGGACAACTTTCAAAAATATTTATCAACTGCTCCTGTTCTTTTAACACTGTGGATGACATTTACAGCGGGATTTATTATCGAAATAAATCGTTTTTTCCCTGATATGTTAGGATTATACTTTTAATAACCATTCTCATAACATTTCTCATAGATTGTTAATTAAATTAAAAATTTAATTAACAATCGAGTTTAATATCAATATTTTACACTCATTAAATTTTAGGACAAAAATCATTTATGATTATACTTATATAAATTTTTAATGGTTTTAAATTGTCACTATTACGAAAGTTATTTTTTAGATAGATTTCTAATCTATTAAAAATATATGGTTAGGTTAACGTTAATGATAAAACAGTATTAGAATTCAATAGGTAGAGAAAAATTGGGAAATAATAAGGGTAATAAATTGGTTACAAAGGTTAAAATTTTAACTGAAAGGATATTTCAAAATCAAATCGACAGCACTTGAAATGCTTTATACAATGTCCAAACTACCTTAAAAATAATCTTTACAATCAATGTTTTAAGAGCGTGGCTTATACCAATTAATCGATCTGGCCTGAGAGACTAGTCTTAACTATTTTCTTCAACTTTATCGATTTTATCCACTTCCATCAAATAAGGTCACGTTTATCCTAAGAAAAATATCAAAAGTAGTACCAATAATTTTTGGTCCTAATATTGTCTCAATTAATCAATATTATTTTTAATAAAAATTAACCTAACAAACAAGTAAATTAATGAGTGCGAATATTTAAAGCATACAAAATCAATTTTATAAATATTATTAAATATAATAGTATTTATAAAATTGATTATGAATTAATATAGATTGTTTAATATTACCAAATTATTAGAAAAACTAATTTACTAATGAAATTTCAAATTCTATTTTTTCGCTTTTTCTCTAAATTATTGTATGGCGTAATATTATTATTTTTTACCAAAACCCTAATGAAACAGCTTTATCAATAGGTAAACAAGCACCAATACCTAACCAAACAGCTGTAATAAATCCAACAACAAATAATAAACTAGCGATTGGCCTACGGAATGGATTTTGGAATTTATTTACATTTTCAATAAAAGGTACTGTGATTAATCCAAGTGGCACCGCAGCCATAGCTAAAACACCTAATAGTTTATTAGGTAATACTCTTAATAAATTAAATGTAGGGAAAAAGTACCATTCCGGTAAAATTTCTAAAGGTGTATTAAATGGATCTGCAGGTTCCCCTAATTGTGTAGGAGCCATAACTGCTAACCCAATACAACATGCAAATGTCCCTAAAATACAAACTGGGAAAACGTATAATAAATCATTTGGCCATGCAGGTTCTCCGTAATAATTATGGCCCATCCCTTTCGCAAGTTTTGCTCTTAATTTTGGATCTGTTAAATCTGGTTTTTTAATTACTGACATAATTTCCTTTTCAAAAAATGTACTGTTTATTTATTATTCGGATTATAATGGTCCCGAAATACCTTGTTTACGAATCATTAAAAAATGAGTTAACATTAAGGCAGCTGCTGCTAATGGTAAAACAAAAGTATGAGCACTATAGAAACGTGTCAATGTACTTTGTCCTACACTTTCACCCCCACGTAATATTAAAACTAATGGTGGACCAACAATTGGAACAGCTGCTGGAACTCCTGTTACAATTTTACACGCCCAGAATCCTACTTGATCCCATGGTAAAGAATAACCCGTTACACCAAATGAAACTGTTACGACAGCTAAAGTAACGCCAGTTACCCATGTTAATTCACGTGGTTTTTTAAAACCACCAGTTAAATAAACTCGGAAAACATGTAAGACCATCATCATTACCATCATACTAGCAGACCATCGATGTATTGAACGAATTAACCAACCAAAATTAACACTTGTCATAATATATTCAACCGAAGCAAAAGCATCTACAACACTTGGACGGTAATAAAACGTCATTGCAAATCCTGTTGCAACTTGAACTAAAAAACATGTAAAAACGATTCCGCCAAAACAGTAAAATATATTAACATGTGGTGGTACATATTTACTAGAAATATCATCTGCAATAGCTTGTACTTCTAGTCGTTCTTCGAACCAATCGTAGACTTTACTCATAATATACATCTATAAAAAGTGAACACACAGTTACGCACATTTTTTATGAATTTAAAGCGAGAGTGGGATTCGAACCCACGGAATCCGTAAAGATTCATCTGATTTCAAATCAGACGCAATCGACCAACTCTGCCATCTCGCCAAAAGATTAGTGATAACACTAATCTTAAATCTAACTTAACTTTCATAAGTAGTAGTTCCACTGAATTTAATTGAAGCTGGGTTAGGATTTTTACCAATTGAAAAGTCACGAGCATTTACTGATGTTCTACCAGGATTAACTTTTTCTGGAAAAACTCCATCTTTAGGATGTAAATATTGTACTTCTCCACTTGGGAAGATTCGATAAATTTTATAGTCGTTTATTTTGAAAGTTCGTAATTGAGTTCCTAATGCTAAGCATTGTTCTTTACGTGCTAGGTATAATAAATTATCCCCATTTCGCATGATAGCTGCACCACCTGTTGGCATTTCAAAAATTTGTTCTTTATTGCTTGTCCAAGTAATACCATATTTTTCTTCAACTTCAGCAGCCCGTAACCAACCACCTGTACTTCCACCAAAAGTAGGATATGGCGTTTGTAAATTTAATGTCATACGTAAAACCTTATTAATATTTAACGTTCACTATATAATTTTAGTAAAAAAAAAAATTTTTTTCCTATTTTACAAAATTTTCTAGCGGAGAATGGATTTGAACCATTGACCTTCGGGTTATGAGCCCAACGAGCTACCAGACTGCTCTACTCCGCGAGATTTATCAAATCATCTACACTATTATTGTTAGTAGAATAAAAATTTCACACCGTCTAATAGTTAAGTTCATATTTTGAACTTTTTTTTACTAACACTTATTTTTAAATAACAATACGCAATGTAAAAATTTTAGCTGTCCTTTATAAATTTTTAATTTACTATTTCTTAATTAAACAAAAAATTAAGAAATATTAAATAAATTTAATTTAAGAGCAATTAAAAAATAAATAATAATACCAGAGGCGGTTAAATTATTTAAAAATCTTTCAGCTGAGTTCGGTGAACCTAATAAATTACTTTTCGTTGCAAAACTAGAAAATCCTTTATTTTGTGGGGAACGTGAAAAAATAATAACAATTAAAAAAAAATTTAACAATAACCAAATTACTTTTAACATAAATTTGAAATTTAATTAATTTTATTCATAAATTAAGTTCATAATAATTGGATTTAGTCTAATTTGTATATAAATAAATTTAACTGAACTATTATTTTATTTATCAAAATTTCAGGTTTAAAATTGATTAATACAAATTAACGAAAATGAACTTAATTAAATTATCGGTGGTATAAAATCTACAGACTTTATACCTCTTATGATTTATAAAACTCTTTTCCAGTCGCTAATCACGCTAATAAAATTAATAAAGTCTATAAATTTTAGCTATATTTTAAACTAGGGACAATAGTTTAAGTTTCTTGCCCCTAGTTTAAAAGTATAATTTTTAACCAAATTTACCAGATGTTGAAGCAATAACAAATGCTGCATAAGTTAAAATATAACCAACTGCAAAATGAACTAAGCCAACTAAACGAGCTTGTACAATAGAAAGAGCAACTGGTTTATCTCTCCATCTAACTAAATTCGCAAGTGGTGTTCGTTCGTGCGCCCAAACTAATGTTTCAATAAGTTCTTGCCAATATCCACGCCAAGAAATTAAGAACATAAATCCTGTAGCCCAAATTAAATGACCAAATAAGAACATCCAAGCCCAAACAGATAAATTATTCATACCAAATGGGTTATAACCATTAATTAATGGTGATGAGTTTAGCCATAAATAATCACGTAACCAACCCATAATATAGTTTGAAGATTCATCAAATTGACCTGGATTACCACCCCAAATTGTCATATGTTTCCAATGCCAGTAGAATGTAACCCATCCAATTGTATTTAACATCCAGAACATTGCTAAATAGAAAGCATCCCAAGCTGAAATATCACAAGTTCCTCCACGTCCTGGACCATCACATGGGAAACTGTACCCGAAATCTTTTTTATCCGGCATCAATTTAGATCCACGTGCATCTAAAGCACCTTTTACAAGAATTAATGTTGTTACATGAAGACCTAAAGCAATTGCGTGGTGTACTAAAAAGTCTCCTGGTCCGATTTTTAAGAATAAATCGTTTTTACTATTATTAATTGCTTCTAACCAACCTGGTAACCAGACTTGATTACCTGCAACAGTTGCTGGGCTAGTTGATGATGATAATAGAACATTGAAATTATAAATTGCTTTACCTGATGCAGCTTGAATATATTCTGCAAATACTGGTTCAAATAAAATTTGTTTTTCTGGTTGACCGAATGCAACAACTGTATCATTATGAATATATAATCCTAATGTATGGAAGCCTAAAAATAAAGAAGCCCAACTTAAATGTGATATAATTGCTTCTTTATGTTCTAACATACGTGCTAAAACATTATTTTTGTTTAATTCAGGATCATAATCACGGACGAAGAAAATTGCACCATGAGCAAAAGCTCCAACCATTAAAAATCCAGCAATATATTGATGGTGAGTATATAGAGCTGCTTCAGTAGTAAAGTCTTTAGATAAAAATGCATATGGTGTTAATGCATACATATGTTGAGCTGTTAAAGACGTTGCTACACCTAAACATGCTAAGGCTAAACCTAATTGCATGTGTAACGAATTTGTAATTGTTTCAAATAAGCCTGTATGACCTGCGCCTAAACGACCACCTGGTGGACGATGAGCATCTAAAATCTCTTTCATATTATGGCCAATACCGAAATTTGTTCGATACATATGACCTGCAATGATAAAGACAACTGCAATTGCTAGTTGATGATGTGCTATGTCACTTAACCATAAAGATTGAGTTTGTGGATGAAAACCACCTAAAAATGTTAAAATAGCAGTACCAGCTCCTTCACTTGTACCATAAATATGGTTCGGTGTATCAGGATTCTGTGCGTAAACTGTCCAATTACCTGTAAAAAATGGCTCTAATCCTGCTGGATGGGGTGGAGTTGTTAAGAAATTATCCCAACCCACATGAACACCCCGAGATGCTGGAATAGCAACATGAACAAGATGACCAGTCCATGCTAATGAACTTACTCCTAACATTCCTGATAAATGATGGTTTAGTCGAGATTCATTATTTTTAAACCATGATAAACTTGGGCGGAATTTTGGTTGTAAATGTAACCATCCTGCAATTAGTAAAACACATGAGAATAATAATAAACCAAGAGAACCTTTATATAATTCTTGATTTGTTCTAAATCCAATTGTATACCACCATTGGTATACACCTGAAAATGCTATATTAACAGGATATGTATTACCTTTACTAAATGCTTTTAATGCTGATTCCCCAAAGTGTGGATCCCAAATCGAATGAGCGATTGGTTTTGTTTTTAACGGATTGTTTACCCATTTTTCGAAGTTTCCTTGCCATGCTACATGAAATAAATTTCCTGAAGTCCATAGGAAAATAATAGCTAAATGACCAAAATGCGATGCGAATATTTTTTGATATAAATTTTCTTCGGTCATACCATCATGAGCTTCTAAGTCATGAGCGGTAGCGATACCATACCAAATTCTTCGTGTTGCTGGATCTTGTGCAAGGGCTTGGCTAAACTTTGGAAATTTAGTTGCCATAATCGTCAGATGCCTTTTTATATATGTTATAGTTATAAATAAGATAAGAATTTTAAAAAATTATATAAAGAAATTGATTAATATAAATTAGGATATTTTTATATTAAGACAAATTAATTTAATTATTTTGATCTGTTCAAACTAAAAACAATTTCCAGTTTGAAATTATTATTTGCTTATTAAAAGAACATGATTCATTACTTAAATTATTAAATTATGAGACATATAATCGTCTCAAATTGAGTATTTTAAAGATAATTTTTACTTTAAATTTATTAAGTAATAGAAATTGCGCGTGCTAAGAAGAATGACCATGTTGTACCAATTCCACCTAACAGGTAATGAGCTAAACCAACAGCACGACCTTGTGTAATACTTAATGCTCGTGGTTGAATTGCAGGAGCAAAATTCAATTTATTATGTGCCCAAACAATTGATTCAATTAATTCTTGCCAGTACCCACGTCCACTGAATAAGAACATTAAACTAAATGCCCAGATAAAGTGTGCACCTAAGAAAATTAATCCATATGCAGAAGAGGCTGAACCATAAGACTGAATTACTTGAGAAGCTTGTGACCATAAGAAATCACGTAACCAACCGTTAATCGTAATAGCACTTTGAGCAAAATTTCCTCCTGTTATATGAGAAATAGTACCATCAGGGGTTACAGTTCCCCAAACATCTGATTGCATTTTCCAACTGAAATGGAATATTACAACAGAAATAGAATTATACATCCAGAATAATCCTAAAAATACATGATCCCAACTCGAACTTTGACAAGTACCACCACGACCAGGCCCATCACAAGGGAAACGGAAACCTAAATTAGCTTTGTCAGGAATTAATTTAGAGCTACGTGCATATAATACACCTTTTAGTAAAATTAAAACTGTAACATGAATCGTGAAAGCGTGAATATGATGAACCATAAAATCTGCTGTACCTAATTTAATAGGCATCATTGCAATTTTACCACCAACATCAACAACTTCACCACCAAAAGCATAACTTGTTGTCGCTAAAGCATTTGGAGCAGTTGTACCTGGTGCTAATAAATGAATATTTTGAATCCATTGAGCAAAAATCGGTTGTAATTGAATAGCTTTATCCGAGAACATATCTTGTGGACGACCTAATGCTCGCATTGTATCGTTATGAATATAGAATCCAAAAGCATGTGTCCCTAAAAATATACAAACCCAATTTAAATGTGAAATAATTGCATCTCGATGTCTTAGTACACGATCTAATAAGTTATTGTAATTATTTGCTGGGGTATAATCACGAACCATAAAGATTGCACCATGAGCTGCTCCTCCAACAACACAGAATCCTCCAATCCACATATGATGTGTAAACAAAGAAAGTTGTGTTGCATAATCAGTAGCAATATATGGATATGGTGGCATTGCATACATATGATGAGCAACAATAATACTTAATGAACCCATCATCGCTAAATTAATTGCTAATTGTGCGTGCCATGATGTTGTTAAAATTTCATATAAACCTTTATGTCCTTCACCTGTAAATGGCCCTTTATGTGCTTCTAAGATTTCTTTCATACTATGACCGATACCCCAATTAGTACGATACATATGTCCGGCGAAAATAAATAACACTGATAATGCTAAATGATGATGAGCAATATCACTTAACCATAATCCACCAGTTACTGGATTTAATCCACCTTTAAATGTTAAGAAATCAGAATATTCACCCCATTGTCCACTAAAGAAAGGTGCTAAACCTTTACTAAAACTTGGATATAATTGAGCCATTAATTCACGATTTATTAAAAATTCATGAGGTAATGGAATCTCTTGTGGTGCTACACCTGCATCTAATAACTTATTAATTGGTAATGCGATATGAATTTGATGACCAGACCAAGATAAACAACCTAATCCTAATAAACCCGCTAAATGATGATTCATCATTGATTCAGCATTTTGGAACCATTCTAGTTTTGGTGCTGCTTTATGATAGTGGAACCAGCCCGCAAATAACATTAATGCTGACATAATTAAACCACCAATTGCAATCCAATATAATTCTACTTCACTTGTAATTCCTTCTGCTCTCCACATTTGGAACCAACCAGAGGTTGTTTGAACACCTTGGAAATTACCCCCGACATCTGCATTTAAAATTTCTTGACCAACAATAGGCCAAACAACTTGAGAACTTTGTTTAATACTAATCGGATCAGTTAACCAAGCTGAATAATTAGAGAAATATGCTCCATGGAAATGCATACCACTTATCCATAAGAATATTATCGCTAATTGTCCAAAATGTGCGCTAAAAATTTTACGAGAAACTTCTTCTAATGAGCTAGTTTGGCTATCAAAATCATGAGCATCTGCATGTAGATTCCAAATCCAAGTTGTTGTTTTTGGACCTTTTGCTAGAGTTCTTGAAAAATGTCCTGGTTGCGCCCATTTTGCGAAACTAGTTTCGACAGCGTCTTTTTCAACAAAAATTTGCACATTTTTTGCGCGACGGTCTGTTGAGCTTATTGCCATTGACTTTCTCCTTTGGGGAGACGAAAATCTATGAAACTCTCATAGAGAAATAAAAAATAGGAAAATTTTTATCTATTTATTAAATATGAGTTTTCACTATATAATTATAT